TACTTTCTCCCCTACTAATATTTATATTACTAAGAATATAGTATGTAACATGTTATCATATATATATATATAGTAATACGTACCATAATATATACTACATATATACTGTACTACCATATATACATATTATAAAATACTACCATATAACATATAACCATATATATACTATAGTGGTATAGCGTACTATAACATACTATAGCTACTTAGTAACTTAGTATACTATAGTAAAATATAGCTATATATGTGTATATAACGTATATATATTATAGTATTATAACGTACTACCATACTACACTACCATAATATAGTACTATATGTATACTATATAACATATAGCAATATGTATACTATTACTATAGGATATTACGGCCCAGGGGGATACGGCCGTCCTGTGGCCGGCCCCGGGATATAATATCTAACAACATATTGTTAGTATAGTGTTATAATACTAGTATGTAACTACCCCTCTGGGGGGGTGATATACTATGTTGCTATAGCGTACCATATTAGTATAGTACTATAAGTATGTATATATTTATAGTATATAACGCTTAGTTAGTTTAGTAGGTAAAAACCGGTACTTCATACGTACCTAACAGCAGTTCAAGACTGCTACTAAGTACTATATTATATACATATATAATATGGTAACATATACAAATACTATATTGTATAGTATACTATACCATATATAAGATATAGTATACATATATATAGGAAAATATTACATAGTAACATATGAGATATATAGAGAATATAATATTACTACTAAAAATAGTACGTAAAAATAATATTATAGGTAAAAATGTTATAAAAAATATAGCAACATTACTAAGTACTAAAAATACTAATAGTAAAGAAGTACTAGGAAAATCTCCATATATACCTATGATATCACATAGTAATATAGTATACCCTACAAATATTAAGAATACTATAGGTATCTGGGAAAAAGATAATATATGTACAAAGATACTAAGTATAGTACATAGTGTAAATATAGGTGATAAAGATATAATATTATATACTAGTAATCCTATATACTACCATACATTATCTACAGTACATATAGTATATTTTGTATATCGTGGTAGTAGTACTATACATTCTCAAAGTATACTAGTACGTATAGTAAATATGTTATATACTGGTAGTAATGTTACTACTAGCAAAAATAGTATACAAAAGTTACTAGGAGACATATATGGTAAAGAAATATTTATAGAGCCTATATACCTACAGTATAACTATTTAGATAGTAGTATACTATCACAAGTACTAAGTAATAATATACTATATCATAAGCGTAATAACCTCCTAACACGGGGAGTATATAATAATATACTATATAATAGTATACCACTTACAAACTATAGCATAGTAAATATACAAAGAAAAAATATACACAGTATACAAAAGTCACTATATAGTTATGATATACTACTAACAAAAATGTTACATAGTAATACTACTAAGTATATAGTAACTCATAATAGTATACGGGCACTATTACATAATAGCTATATTATAGGTTACCAATGATCATATAGTGGTAAAAGAGAACTCTCAGAGAGTAATAGTAGGAGTTACTATACATATTATAATACAGGAATATTACATAGTAGTATACATAGTAAAAATTATATACTACATAGCCATAAAGATACTATATCACATAGTAAAATAGCTACTACTAACAAAAATGGTATGTATAGTATACGTACTATATTATCACATATATAGTATATACATATCTATATAATAACTATACATAATATACATACAAAATATAGGTACTAAATATTTATAGTGCTATAGCATACTATCTAGATCTTACCCCCTAAAAATATATAGGGTATTATACCATATAGCTACCCCCTAAACATAGGGGGAAGTACTACATAGTAACTTTTTACATCTCGGCCGCCGCCGATACGGTGGCTGGCGTTGCCCGGCCGTAATTCTCACATAATAAATTTTACATACTAAATTTTATATACTGATTTCTACATAGTTATCATAGTAATAGTTATATAGTAATATTTACCATAGTAATTATGGATAGTAATTTTAAGATACATAGCTATATAGTACATAATAGCTAGTAATATTCCTTAGTACTATATGACATATATATGTAACACTGTAAAATATGTAACGTTATATAGTATAGTATGTAACACTATAGTAGTGTATAGTATGGCAACATATTACATAGTGATATATGTTACGTATATAAATATGGTACATATATGGTACATATATACTACATATAGAAAAGTACAAAAATTGTGAAAATTTTCAGGGTTTCGACATTTTTACATAGTAAATATGACACTTTTAGTATGGGGATTTAGGGACGTAAAGGTAGCTTTTACAAATATCAAGATTTTGAAGATTTTGGAGATTTTCGAGATTTCTACATACAAAATGTTAACATTTTTTAGTATATACCACTATAATATATAGGTATAATATATATAGTGATAATATGTACCATATATTATAGTAGCTCCCCCGGCTACAAGCCGGTGTCGGTGTCTCAGGACTATAATATATAGTAATATATAGTATGTATAATATATTATATATATGTAACATATAAAATATGTATAGTGTAGTATAGGTATATAGTGTTATACATAGTAATATGTAGATATGTGAAACTACAAAATTTTGAGGATTTTCGAGATTTCGACATTTTTACATACTAAAAAGTGACATTTTAGTATGGTGTTTTTGAGGTGTAAAGGAGCTACCTTCACAATTTTCAGGATTTTGGAGATTTTTAACATTTTTAACATTTCTACATACAAAACCTTGATATTTCTAGAAATATAGTAATAGCTATATAGTAGTACTTATATAGTAGTATATAGCTAGTGATAGTAGTAATAGTATATCCCGGGGCCGGCCACAGGACGGCCGTATACCCCCTAGGCCGTATTATGTAGTATAGTAATATTGAGAATATATAGTTATAAGTATAGAACACTATACCTATATAGGTATTATAAGCATAATATATAGAGAATAACTATGGATATCAAGATTAGTATGGTACTAGGTATAAATATTATTATAGGTATATATACCATATATTTAGTATATAATAATATATATAGTACTACATATATACATAAGTATATAGGGAGAGTATTACCTATACATATAGTACTAAGAAAATATGCACTATTAATAACAATAATAATATATTATATAGTATTATTATGGTGATATATGTATGATAGTAGTATAGTAGGGTACCAAATATTAGGTACTATATATAGTATAGTAGTAGGTATAGATAGTATATCTTTATACTATATAATATTACTAGCAATATTATTACCTATAACAATATTAGCATCTTGAAATACTAAGTATGTAAGTAGTAATATGTACTATGTAATACTAGTAGGTATAGGTATACTATTACTACTAAATTTTATATGTATAGATATATTATCTTTTTACATACTTTTTGAGAGTACCCTTATACCACTATTTATACTTATAGGTATGTATGGTAGTATATATAAATATAGGGCAGCATATTATATATTATTATATACACTAGGAAACTCACTATTTATGTTACTATCTATATGTATAAGTACCTATATATTACATAGTACTTCTTACTATATATATAGTGAATATGTACTATCTATAGATATACAAATATTACTATTTTTAGGAGTATTTATAGGTATTATGGTAAAAACACCTATATATCCTTTACATATATGACTACCAGTAGTACATAGTGAATCACCATTAGGAGGTAGTATACTACTAGCAGGTCTTATACTAAAACTTACTATATATCTTATAGTACGGTGAGTATTACCTTTCTATAGTGAGGCTAGCATACTATATACACCTGCCATATATATACTAGCTATTATAACTATTATAATTATTAGTATGATAACTATAGTACAGGTAGATCTTAAGATTATTATAGCGTATAGCTCTATATCACATATGGCAGTATGTATACTAGGGATATTTAGTAATACTCTTATAGGTATAGAGGGTAGCTATATACTTAGTATTGCTCACGGTTTTGTATCTCCAGCACTATTTATATGTGTAGGAGGTATACTATATGATAGGTACCATACAAGAATAGTATACTACTATAGTGGTATACTAAGTATTATGCCTACTTTTGCACTATATTTTATATTACTATCTTTTGCTAATATAGGTACACCACTATCTATAAATTTTATAGGAGAATTTCTTAGTATGTATGGGGCTTTTACTAACAATACTATACTAGCTACTATAGCTACTATTAGTATACTATTATCTGCTACTTACCAGCTAAAACTTACTAACCGTATTACTGGTGGTACACCACTATATATATCATCTATAGGTGATATTACACATAGAGAATCTCTAATACTTATCACTATTATACTATGTACATTATTACTAGGTATATATCCTCATACACTACTATCACAACTTTACATACAAATATCTAGTATACTATATATACTGTAATATATATATATTATACATATTATCACTATACATATTATATACCATATATTATATAGTAGCCATATACAGTATATATTATACAGTATATACTATTTTGCTATATAATACATATTTACTATGGGTATCTGAAATCCCAAAATTTTGGAGATTTTCAAGATTTTGACATTTTTACATACTAAATATAACATATTTACTATGGAGATTTCGAGGTGTAAAGGCCCCCCCCCCCCCTTTACAACTTTCAAGATTTTCAATATTTTTAACATTTTTGACATTTCTACATACAAAAACCTTAAGATTTTTAAAAATTTTGAGATTTCTATATACATATTCTTAGTATTACTAGCTATATATTACTGTATATTACTAGCTATATATTATTATATACTATGTACGTAACATATATTATGTAATACCATATACTATGTATTACCATATATCATATATTATCATATAGTCACTAGTTACTATATTACTATATTATAGTGGTTATTATTAGTAATAGTTATTAGTAGTAGTTATTATTAGTATATAATATTATGGTACATACTCGTAAGTATGATACTGCCACCGCTATACTAGCTGGTGGCCATAACCCTAGAAATTACATAATAAAATATTACTATGTATACCTACTACTAACCATCATTACCATAATAATATGTTAGTAATACTAATAATAGTAACATATTATGTAGTACTAGTTATCATATATTAGTATGTGTTACGAAATGCCAAAATTTTGGAGATTTTCAGAATTTCGACATTTTTACATACTAAATATGTACTTTTTACTATGGTGTTTTGGGGTTGTAAAGGTAGCTACAGCTCCTTTATGATTTTGAGAATTTTCAAGATTTTTAGGATTTTAGATATCTCTACCATACATACCACATATAAAAACATGTTTTCATATACTAATATTTAGTAGTAGTATATACTATTATATATGTTACATAGCCATATGTGTACTATAACTATATATACGGCCCTGGGGGACGCCTGCCGCCTGTAGGGCGGCGCCGGGATATATTACTATGTAATATATTTACATATATTATGTATTACTAGCTAGTAGTAATTATAGGTATTATAATATATATGTATAGTAAGTAATAATATGTATATAGTATGGTATACTATACAGCATATAGTAGTAAAAAGCTAACCATAAGGCAGAATAGCCCTGTAGCCTCTGCAAGAGCGAAACCTAGTATAGCATATGTAAATAGTGTACTTCTTATGCTAGGGTTTCTAGCAGTACCGTTTATAAGAGCTGCAAATACTATAGCAATACCTATACCTGCTCCTGATAGTCCTATAGTAGCTATACCGCTACCTATATATTTTCCTAGTAGTACTAGTTGCATAGTAAAATTTTTACTAGTAGTTTTCTATGTATAACATGTTATATACTATATAATATATAATACCTACATATAATGTTACTATGTATATATCTTCATAATATACTACTTATAAATATATATTATTTTTTTAGTACTAGAAAATATGATAGTATACTATAGTATATAGTTATTATTACTAGGTAATATTACTATGTAATAGTAAGTATATATAGTTATAGTACACATATAGCTATGTAACATATATAGTATATGTTATTATGTAGTATGGCATACTATAGTAGTATATAGTATAGTATCTCAGTAAGGATTCGAACCCTAAGCTCCGTATTAGAAGTACAGCGTTTTACCCTTAAACTACAAAGATATATAGTACTATATAATACTTAGTATTATAGTAATAAAAAAAATATAGGTAGTAAAAATATATGGTGTATAGTACTATATCTAGATCTTACCCCCTAATATTATATAGGTATTATATAGTATAGCTACCCCCCCCCTAAACATAGGGGGGAAGTCTCACATAGTAATTTTTTACATACTAAATTTCTACATAGTAATTTTTGTACCATAATTTTACATAGTAATTTTTGTACCGTAATCTTACATAGTAATTTTTGTACCGTAATCTTACATAGTAATTTCTGCATACTAATTTTTACAGTATTACTATATACATATGTATACTACTACAAGAGTAAGCGGATTCGAACCACTGTATACAAATTTGAAATTTGTAGTATTACCACTATACGATACTCTTTATAATATAGGTATTATAATATGTAGTAGTAAAAAGTATATACATATTATATAGCGTACCATAATTACTATGGTTATCGTAACCAATATATGATATATAGCTATCATAATATATGGTATAGCTATCATAATAGTATAGTTATCATAATATACAATATGTAACATAATACCATATTATATATATATATGGTATTATATACTACTACTACTACTATTAGTATTACTACTAACAATAGTCATTATTATTATGTATAGTATATATAGTACATAGTATAACATACTATACATATTACATATGCGGATACAATGAGATTCGAACTCATAAGGTATAATACCTACTATATAGCAAATAGTTTGTCATACCTATGACGATATATCCTCCTACCTGTAACATTTATTACCATAGTAATTATTATGGTATAAAATATATACCATATAAAATTGTTAGCGAAATAGATCTGACTCGAACAGACATCCTCTAGCGTGACAAGCCAGTACTTTACCATTAAGCTACTAGTTCTTAAGTACTATAATATATATCTACTATTATATACTGTATACTACTTATAATATATACTATAGTATATTATAGTATACTAGAATACTATGGTACGTGTATACTATGTATATATATAGTAAGAAAAATACTATGTAGTATGTAGTATGTGAAATATAGTATGTAATATTTAGCATGTCATATATAGTATAGTACTAAGATATTATAGCTTTTTGTATGTAGAAATATAGAAATTTTAGAGATTACTATGTAGGGAATGTTAAAAATGTTAAAAATCTTGAAAATTCTCAAAATCCTAAAGGTAGCTATCTTTGGGACCTCAAAACCCCATAGTAAATATGTGATATTTAGTATGTAAAAATGTCAAAATCCTGAAAATCTTAAAAATTTTGGGATTTCGGATATCTATATTTTATACGTATAATATATAATACTAGTTATATAATACTATATTATGGTATGTTATATGTATAGTTATTATGTACTATATTATATATGGTACATATGTTATAGTGTAATATGGTACTATACTATGATATTAGTAATACTATACCTAGTATAATAATATATGGTGTTATAAATGTATATGTAGTATATAGTAATAATAATGATAGTATAGTTATAAAGGGTATATATATAGTAATATTAGTAGGAGATTTATAGTGTGATATTTTACTATAGCTAGTATTATATAGTATATTATAGCTCATAATATTTATAGCGTTATAGAGACCTCTAGGACCATATATGTATAGTATACCCCTGTCTACATACATATTACATAACATACTAAAGTATAACATACTACGTAGTATAATATTATTAAGTATTTGGTCTATAAGGAACTTACTATTAGCATATACATATATACTACGTAATATATTACTATTATATATAGTAATAATACTATAGTAATATTCATATACTATAAATACTATAGTAGTACATAATACTGTACATAGTAGTGGTAATATCTTATATATAGTAGGTAATGTATACTCCATATCTAGAAGTATAGTATTATTATGGTTAAGAATACTATAGAAATTACTACCCATACCTAGGTATATATCTTTAGTAACATATCCTAGTACTATAGATAATATACATAGTATTATCATAGGTACTAACATAGTATAAGAACTTTCTTGTATAGTATAATATGTATATTTATTACTGTTAGGAATATTAAAGAATACTAGGTATAGTAGCCGTATACTATATAGTGTTGTAAGACTAGCACTACATAATGTTATATAGTATAGTATATATCCTGAGATAGTATATATACAGTATGTAGTTTCTATAATAATATCTTTAGAATAGTAACCGCTAAGGCCTGGTACTGCCATAAGAGATAGTGATGCTATAGTAATACATATATATGTTACTGGTAAGAAATGTATATAGCTACCATAGTAACGTATATCTTGGCTTTCATATACTATACTATGTATTATAGAACCCGCAGCCATAAATAGTAGGGCCTTAAACATAGCATGACATAGTAGGTGATACATACTAGCACTATAATATGACAGCCCTATACTTACTACCATAATACCTAGCTGGCTCATAGTACTTAGCGCTATAATTTTCTTAATATCGTTACTCACTATAGCTATAAGGCCAGATACTAGTGTTGTTATACCTCCTAGCCATAGTATTACTAATAATATTGTAGGTGTATACTCTAAAATATATGTACTACGTAATAGTAAGTATATACCGGCACATACTAAACATGCGGCATGTAGTAGTGAGGATACTGGTGTAGGCTTACTTCTGGACTATATTTTATATGTACTATATACTATAAAATATATACTATATAGTATGTAACATTATATAATAGTATACTAGTAGTACATTGTATATGATACCTATAATATAGTATAGTATAGTGTATATATAGCTATATATTATATACTATTATATAGTATACAAAATATACACTAAGAATTTTATATGTAGAAATCTTGAAAATATCTAGAAATCTTAAAAATCTTGACATTTTGTATGTATAAATGTCAAAAATCTTGAAAATCTTAAAAATCTTGAAAATCTGGAAAGTTGTAAAGGTAGCTTACCTTTACGTCCCAAAACACCATACTAAATATGTCACTTTTACTATGGCAAAATGTCAAAATCTCGAAAATCTCTAAAATTTTGGGATTTTAGATACCTAAATTTTACATACTAAATATCTATACTATATAAATACTTAGTATATAATAATATATAGTAATATATAGCAGTATATAGTACATATATTTCACGTATAGTCTCTAAATATATGGTATATAATACTATGTAATATATGGTACGTATATGGTATGTGGTACTAGTATAAATATGTAGTATACAATATATAGTGTATAATATATGTACTGTAGTAATATATATACGATAATATAGTGTATAACATATAGTATATCACATATGTACTATGACAATATATGTACCATAGTAGTGTAGTATAGTAATAGTATTTTATAGTATATACCATATATTACAGGTATTATAATATAGTACCTGTATAGTAGTGAAATTTATAAGGCCCTATAACCTTCCATACTGTTTAGTAGTCATGTATGAAGTCCTAGTTGTGCACTTTTGGCGGCGGCACCTAAGAGTATACATACCATAATAATATTCATAATATCTATATTAGTATACATACTAAGAGTATTTACAGTACTATAATCTAGAGTACCATATGTATATAATATTAGTAGTATACCTATAGTAAGTATAGTATCTCCTATTTTGTTAACAAGTATTGCTGATAGCCCACTTTTCATAGCGCTTATACGTGTATACCAAAAACTTATTAGTAGGTAGCTAGCTACACCTATAAGTTCTCAGCCTACAAACATTACTAAGAAATTATTACCTGTTACTAGTATTACCATAAAAGCTGTAAATAGTGATAGTATACTAAAAAATCTTTGCTGGTGAGGGTCGTGAGCCATATATGCTATACTATATATATGTACTAGTGATGATATTGTAAATATAGGTATTAGTAATGTTGCTGATATCTCGTCTATAGTGAAAGATCATAATATCTCTATATTATCTATACATATCCACTTTTGTAGTACTACTGTATAATATGTATGGTATATTATTACTATGTAATATATATAGTATACTAATATTGTAGGTATTATTATACATATAGTAGCTATATATTTACTACTATTATACCCTAGAAATCTCCCTAGTAATCCTGATACTAGAAATCCTACTATAGGTAGTAATATTATTATTACTAACATTTTTATTCCTTAGTAAAAATCTCTATATTACCTACTAACCTATAATAGCATACTAGTATACTAAGCCCTATAGCAGATTCCGCACCTGCTATTATTAGTAATACTATAGCTCATAATATACCTGTAATATCGTCATGATAGCTAGCTAGTACTAACAAATATAATGTTATACCTAGCAACATAATTTCTATAGTCATAAATAGTAATATTATACTCTTCCTAGTACTTACAAATCCTAGAAGTCCTATACTAAATATTGTGTATGATAGTAACATTTTTTTTATGTATATATATATACTATACTATATTATACTCTCCAAAACCTTATATAGTATTATAGTACTATAGTACTATATTTTATATTACTATTATATATTGATACTTGTTACTATCTACTATATATTATGATATACTATAGTATACTATGGTGTACTATTATGGAACACTATGCTATATAGTTATTACATGGTTATATATACTACACTATATAGTAGCTAGTAGCTATAGCCACATATATAATATATTAATAGTAATATATGTGTAGTACATATAGTATGTATATCTATATAATAATAGTACTTTTTAGTATGTGTTACGAAACTACAAAATTTTCAAGATTTTAGAGATTTCGACATTTCTACATAGTAAATATGCACTTTTTACTATGGGGTTTTGGGGTCCCAAAGGAGCTACCTTTACAATTTTCAAGATTTTCAAGATTTTTGACATTTTAGGACCTCTACCATAGTAACTTTTCGTAATTTTTGACATTTTAAGACTTCTACATACAAAATTCTTAATAGTATATATTTTGCATACTAAATATCTATATACTAATATACATAGTAATACATATTACCACGTATATACTATACTATTATATACCCATAATATATACGTATACTATATTATACATATAAAAATATGTAGTACTTCTAGATCTTACCCCCCAAATATATATAGGTATTATGTACTATAGCTTACCCCCCTAAACATAGGGGGTAGTCTCCCATACTAAAATTTTATATAGTAATTTCTAGATAGTAATTTATACATACTATTTTACATAGTAATTTTTAGATAGTAATTTCTAGATACTATTTTATATAGTATATATTATACACTATAGTAGTAATAATATTTATAGTGTTATAAGTAGTACTATATTATATAGGGTATTAGCTTAATGGTAAAGCGCCTACTTTACACGTAGTATAGTAGTAGTTCGAATCTACTATACCCTATAGTATATAGTAGTATACCATATATATACTAAAAATATGGTACATATTTAGTATGTGAAATATTAGTATGTAACATTTTTAGTATGTAACATTATTAGTATGTAACATTACCAGTACTATTATGTAATATTACTAGTATTTATAGTGTATAATACCTACTATATAATATAGTATATATTGTAATATTTGTATACTATATTACAGAGATAAGCCATAGTGGTAAGGTGTTACTTTTGGGTAGTAAAGATAGTTAGTTCGACTCTAACATCTCTGATAATACTATGGTAATATATAGTATATATTATAGTATGTAACACTATATAATCACCCCGGAGGGGTAGGTATCTAATACTATATATTATACGTATATAATACTATATAATATATTATATAGTACTATTATCTATAATAAGTACTAGTAGTTAGTATTACTATATTTACTGCTATACTACATTGTTATATTGTAACACTATACTATATGTACTACTATAATATATGTAACACTATACTATGTGTATCACTATATAAAATATATTATTATTATTATAGTACTGTAAAATATGTACTATATAATATATGGGAATACTGGGGCTCGAACCCAGATATGCTACTTAAAAGGTAGCTGTTCTGCCTCTGAACTATATTCCCTATATATAGTAGTATATAGTATTCTCATACTTATAGTATGTTATACTATATTATAATGTTATACTGTACTATGGCTATAATATACTATGGCTATACTATACCATATATAAATTTTGTATGTGTAATATGGTATATTATGCTATACTATATAGTACATATATAGTAGTATATTATATATGGTATAAGAATATATAGTAGTACTTTATATAGTATACTATTTTGTATGTATAAATCTTAAAATTTTGAGAATTATGAGAGTTACTATGGCAGAAATGTCAAAAATGTTAAAAATCTTGAAAATCTTAAAAATTGTAAAGGTAGGGGCCTTTACACCTCGAAATTTCCATACTAAAATGTCATATTTTACTATGTAAAAATGTCGAAATCTTGAAAATCCTGAAAATTTTGGGATTTCAGATACCATATATAGTATATGAAATATAGTACTAATATTACCATATAAAACATAGTATACATACTATTATAGGTATACATACTAAAAATTTATATACATACTAAATATTATATACACTATAAAAGTTGTTATTACTATGATATGCCATACTAAATATTATATACCTATAAATATTAATATTGTATATGGTAGTACAATATATGTAGTATATAAAATATGTATAGTAAGTATGTATATATGGTATATATATTAGTGACCATATAGAGAATCTTTAATATAGCTACATGTTAGTATTGTGAAAACGTAGGCCTGTATACAAGCTATAGCACCTTCTAGACACATAATACCTAGTAATAATAATAGTGGTAAAATACCTATAAAAAATGTTGTTCACGATATTAGTAGGAAATCATATATAAGACCACATAGTATTACTAGTAGTAGGTGTCCTGCTAGTATGTTAGAACCTAATCTTAGGCCTAAACTTATACTACGAGCTATATATGATAGTGTTTCTATAACTACTAGTATAGGTAATAATACTATATTACAACCTGCAGGTACAAAAAGGCTAAAAAAGTGTAATTTTTGTATATATAGCCCTAATATAGTAACTCCTAGCCATATCATAGTACTAAAAGCTACAGTATATACTAGCTGTGCCATAATAGCAAAATTATAAGGTATAAGGCTTATAAGGTTACTAAAAAGTACTAGTATAAATATACCATATAAAAATGGTAAGTATACTATAGCATTTTTCCCTATTTGTACTATTACCATATTTTGTATAGTACTTAGTAGGCCTTCTATACCTATATAATATTTACTAGGTATTATATTAGCAGTAGTACTATATGTATGTAAAAAGTATACTATACCTAGTACTATAAGTATATATAGTACATATGTACTTAGTATTAGGAGGCTATATTTTGTCTCTAAAATCTCTATACTACTAAGAGGGTTTACATCAAACTGCTCTAAGGGTGATATTATAGTGTATAACATATTACTATGTATATATTATGATAGTATATACTATTATACATATATAGTAATGATAATATATGTATATATAGCTATATAATATATAGTAATACTATATATGGTACATACTAAATATGGTACATACTGCATATACATACTATATACTATATGGTAATATTTGTATAGTAATAAAAAGTATATATTATACTATAGTTTTTGTATGAAGATTCTTGTAAGGTATATATAAGATTTTCTAGGTAGTACTATTCTTGAGAATATTATTGTTAGTATTCCTAGTACTATAAAACCTCATAGTACCATATTTGTATGGTAAAAAGGTAGTAGCTGTGGCATAGTAATATACTATATATTTTACATACTGGGTATTACCCTATAATATTATGGTATATGTATAGTTATATATTATATAGCATATAATATTTAGGACTGTAATACAGGAGTATTATAGGTATGTAGTGCTGCCGGAGAGCTAGTAGCTCACTCTAGACTATGTGCTCTTTTTTGTTGTATAGCTATACTATTACTAAATATATAGTCCGGATTATATAGTGTTGCTATACCTACAGTATCTTTGTTAGGTATACCATATACTATTTGGTCATATATTATATAGAAAAATAGTATTACAGATACTAAAGATATTATACTACCTATACTACTAACAAAATTTCAGCCATAAAAGGCGTCAGGATAGTTAGGTATACGTCTTGGCATAGCCTGTAGCTACTATACATATATATATACTTATACTATATATATACTATATAATAATAATATATGGTATATTATTGCCATATAACATATCCCGGCGCCGCCAATACTGGCGGCAGGCGTCCCCCAGGGCCGTATAGTGTAATAGTATACTAGTATTACTATGGTATACATAGTATACAGTATATATTTACAAAATATGACATTTTGTATGTAGAAATCTTGAAAATCTTAAAAATTCTCAAAAATCTCGAACTTTTGTATGTAAAAATGTCAAAAATCCTGAAAATCTCTAAATTTTGAAAATTTGTAAAGGTAGGGGCCTTTACACCCCTAAAACACCATACAAAATATGTCATATTTACTATGTAAAAATGTCGAAATCTCTAAAATCTTAAAAATTTTGGGATTTCAGATATCCATATTTTATATGTAAAATACTATACTATATTATAGTGGTAAAATATGGTAGTAGTATATACTATACTATGAGTATCATATAGCAACATTATTATTATATAGGTATTATATATGGTATAATATATATATGTATATTCTAGACTATATATACCTACAAAATATGTATATGTAGGTAGCTCACGATAGTCTTTGGGGACATAGTAATATATGTATATGTATGTTACTGCCCTAGGGGCGAGTAACATATTACATAGTACTTACTATTCCTGCTGATAAGTATGTAGTATTAGTATGTAGTACTAGTATATAGTATATAATATTTTATAGTATATATAGTATTATAGTATACTATACCTACCAGCATATTATGAGCTTATAAGGCCTATATTATGACCTAGGAAATGCTGAGGCATAAATGTTATGTTAGCACCTGCAAATAGTGTTCAGAACTGTACCTGGCCTAGTATTTCGTTATAGTATAGTCCTAGAACTTTAGGACTTCAAAAATAGTACCCGGCAAATAGTGAGAATACGGCTCCTAGGCTTAGTACATAGTGAAAATGCTATAGTATTTTATATACACTATAATATATAGTGTTATATATTATTATACTATACTATATGTATAATATACTATATATAATATCCCTATATAATATGGCTATAGTATATATAACATATAGTGTCATAAGTACCTACTATATATAGTATATATGACATATAGTGTCATAAGTACCTACTATACATAGTATAATAGTATATATGGTATATAGTATATAAAACTATAGTACAAAAATATTACTATGTAATATATGGCATATAGTATATCATAGTATAGTAACACTATACATATATAGTATATATAGTACTATTGTAGACTATATCATTATCTAACACTAAAAAATGTATGTTAGATAGCTAACGTATAGTCTCTGAGAACATAGTATATAGATATTTTACTATATACTACATTTTCTGCTGGTAATATACTATAATATTTTATAGTACATAATAATATATAGTACTATATATAGTATAGTTTCCGGCATATAGTTAGCAGCTAAAATTTGTATATACGTATATACAATATAGGCCCAAAATGGAGAGCAACTACATAATAAGTGTCGTGGAATGCGATGTCTAAACTGGCATTTGCTAGTGCTACACCTGTAACTCCACCAGTAGTAAATAAGAATATAAAACCTATAGCGTATAGTAGTGGTGTTGTAAATCTTAGGCTACCACCATATAGGCTTGCTAGTCATGAAAATATCTTAACACCTGTAGGTACTGCTATTATTAGTGTGGCAGCTGTAAAGTATGCCCTACTATCAGCATCTAGACCTACAGCAAACATATGGTGAGATCACACACAAAAACCTAGGAACCCTATAGAGCCCATAGCGTATACCATACCTATATTACCAAATATAGGTTTTTTAGCATATACAGATATTATTTGTGATACTATACCAAAACCTGGTATTATAAGTATGTATACCTCAGGATGTCCGAAAAATCAGAATATATGCTCATATAGTAATATGTCACCACCACCAGAAACCTCGAAAAAGCTAGTATTAAAATTCCTATCTGTAAGTAGCATAGTAAGTCCTGAGGCTAGTACTGGTAGTGATAGTAGTAGTAATACTGCTGTTATAAGTATTGCTCACGTAAATAGTGTCATATTTGTTAGTGACATACCGTTACCCCTCATATTTGTTATTGTTACTATAAAATTTATAGCTCCTAATAGTGAAGATATACCGCTAATATGTAGAGAAAATATTACAAGATCTACAGAAGCCCCACTATGAGATTGTAGGCTAGATAATGGCGGATATATTGTCCAGCCTGTACCAGGACCGCTATCTATAAGTGTTGATAATACTGCTAGTAATAGTGACGGTACTAGTAGCCAAAAAGATATGTTATTTAGCCTTGCTAGTGACATATCTACAGCCCCTAACATAAGAGGTACTATATAGTTCTTATATGTGTATAGTATATACTACTATATAAATTTTACATAGTAATATGTAGTATTATACTACATATCTAGGACTATATCTTTAGCTATATAGTAACATATAGCCACACTATATGTAGTCTCTGAGGATATTACTATTATATAGTACATAATACTAGTACTATATGTTATAGTATTTCCTGCTAATATTTACAGTATATATATACTACTGTAAAATTCTTAGCATATTATAGTGTTATAATATTATACCTTACAGTATAACACGGCAACTATGGTATACAATATTAGTAATAGTACATATAGTATATGTAATATTATACATAGTAATCACCCCTCCGGGGTAGTACCATATATAGTACTTATAATATAGTACTATTATAGTACTTATAGTATAATAATATAGTAGTAGTATAGTAGTAATATCTTAGAAATTCTAGAATTTTTACATTTTGTATGTAGAGTTCTGAAAATCTTAACATTTTGTATGTAGAAATCTTGAAAATCTTAAAAATCTCCAAATTTTGAAAACTTGTAAAGGGGGGCCTTTACACCTCGAAATCCCCATACTAAAAGTGTCATATTTAGTATGTAAAAATGTCAAAATCTTGAAAATTCTCAAAATTTTGGGATTTCGGATACCATATATAATGTCTGAAAATATAGTGCTATATACTACTATAAAAAGTTACTACTATAAAAAGTTACTACTATAAAAAGTTACTACTATATATATTACTAGTAATAATAACTATTCCCGAGATATGTTATTAGTATGCTATATATTATAGTACTATATATACGTTATTATAGTAGTATATACTATATATGGTACGTATTATTACCTATAATATTGCTATACTATGTATACTATTACTAATATTTATATACTATATATATACCAAAAAAGCCTATAGATAGTGGCATAACAAAGAAAAATATCATAAATATGGCGTGTGCAGATATTACAACGTTAAAAAGTTGGCCATTATTATATAGTATTTGGGCGTTAGGACCTGCAAGTTCGAGACGCATAATGATACTTAGGCCTGTACCTACTAGTGCTGAGAATATTGCAAATACAAAATATAGTATTGCTATATCTTTACAATTTGTACTAAAAAGTCACCTATAAAGATATGTGGATATACTACTATCACTAGTACTTGTAGTACTATGTTTCTCAGTATCTATATGTGTATATGTGTTAAGAATATGTATATTTTTATATGCTGTATATATACAGTATTTACCATATAAAATACTAGTACTATATTACTATATAGTTATTATTATGTATGTATATTATTATGTATGTACACTATACATATAGTACTAAGATATTACTATATAAAAATATATACTATACATACCATATAGTATACGTATATATACATATGTAATATGTACACTTTGTAAATATATACGTATAAGTATCTTAGAACATACTATATTTTGTATGTTACATAATATATACACTATATGTTATTATAGTGTGTAATATATACTATCATATATTATATATGATATCTATATACTTTATAATGTCATATATATGTTTTTATAGTATATTTTTATATGTGTATTTATAAGTATAAATACTGCACTATATACTATATTACTAATATATACTATTGTATAGTGGTTGTTAGTAGTCTTTACACATAATATACATAATATTTATAATATGCATATTTTATACTGTATATACAATATGTATGTATATACAAGAAATATTTACTACTTATAATGTACATATATATTATAGGTATACTATATAGTAGTATGTGATATCTTAAAATTTTCATATTTTGTATGTAGATATCTAGAAATATGTAACATTTTGTATGTAAAACTCTAAAAATCTCAAAAATCTGGAAAATTGTAAAAGAGGCCTTTAGGACCTCAAAACCCCATAGTAAATATGTCATATTTTGTATGTAAAAATGTCAAAATATCAAAAATCTCCAAAATTTTAGGATTTGGAATACCATACTATATATGTACTATAATATATAGTATACTATACTATACTATAGATATACTATGAAAATATATAGTGTGCAAAATGTTATATAATAAATATTATCATATATAGTAACATGTTATAATAGTTAGTATATTACAGGTATACTATTATAACATACTAGCATAATAATATACATATATAGTATTACAAGTACTATAGTTATTACTAAAGACTAGTAATATGTTAGTATACTATAGTATATAGTACTATAGTTAATAGTAAGTACTAGCCATATAATAGTACTATGGTAAGCATATATATTAGTAGTTACTAGTTACTAGGTACTTAGGAATACTATAATATCTAAAACTCTTATATGTAGTTTATATATGTAGATATCTAGAAATGTTAACATTTTGTATATAGAAATCTTGAAAATCTTGAAAATCTTGAAAATCTTGAAAATTCTCAAAATCCCAAAGGTAGGGGCCTTTACACCTCCAAAACACCATACAAAATATCACATATTTAGTATGTAAAAATGTCGAAATCTTAAAAATCTTGAAAATTTTGACATTTCGTAACACATACTAAAAAGTGTATATTTTCTTAGTATAGTAACTAGTAACTAATAACTAGTATATAGTAGTTAGTATTAGCTACCAAAAATGTTACTATATAGTATAGCGTATATAGATATCATATATAAGTATGATATATATGCCATATATATAATACTATAGTAGTATTATATAAGTATATACTTTGTAATATATACTATACAAAATGTTACTATAGTACTATATAATATGTAATATTATACTATAGGCGGCTATATGTTAATGGTAGACTACGAGATTTCCAATCTCTAAGTATCTGTTCGAGTCAGATTAGCCGTATATTATCATAATATGCCATAGTATATACGTACTAAATATTATATACTATAAAAATACTATACAAAATACCATAATACTACTATAATATACTATATATATAGTATACATAATATATACATAATATGTAGTATGGTATAGTATTACATACGGCCTCGGCAACGCCAGTATCTAAAAATTATATACTATATAAAATTTTTTAGGCGCCGAGAATATAGTATAGTATAATACTACATACTAATGTTATATAAATATAGTATACATATAAAAAAATAGTATACAATATTATAGTGTACCATATTATAGTACATAGTACTATATAGTTATAATATAGTATGTATATATAATATATAGTATAATACTATATAATAATAATATATAGAGATGTTAAGGATATTATACCTATAAAAATAGTATATAGCTATGATATTACTATGTAATACTATACATAATGATGTTCCTACACCGTGAGGAATGTACTTTCAGGATACGGCATCTCCTATAGCGGAGGGTATTGTAGAGCTTCACGATACTATTATGTACTATATGGTAATAGTACTATGCCTAGTAACGTATATACTACTAAGTATTATACGTATATATAAAAATAGTATTTTTACGTATAAATACCTAGTACACGGTACAGCTCTAGAGGTAATATGGACAATATTTCCCGCTATAATATTAGTATTTATAGCTTTCCCGTCTTTTATACTACTATATCTTAGTGATGATGTTATAAGCCCTAGTATGACTATAAAGGCTATAGGCTACCAGTGATACTGGGTATACGAGTATAGTGACTTTGTAAAGGAAAATGGTGATACTATACAGCTAGAAAGTTATATAGTGCCTGACGATATGTTAAAAATAGGACAGCTAAGAAAGCTAGATGTGGATACTAGGCTAGTACTACCTATAGATACCCATATAAGATTTATAGTGACATCTGGAGATGTTATACATAATTTTGCGGTATCTTCTTTAGGTATAAAAATAGATGCCAACCCTGGTAGGCTAAACCAGATAAGTACCATAGTACAGAGAGAAGGTATATACTATGGGGAGTGTAGCGAGCTATGTGGTACTGGTCATGATAGTATGCCTATAAGTATACAGGCTGTAACACTACCAAAATTCCTACAGTGACTACATACACAGTAATATATACTATATATATTACGTATCACTATACAAAATATTACTGTACTACCATAGTAATACTATAACACTATATACTATATACTATATACTAATACTTACTATTATTATATATACTATAATATTAGTACCTATATACTATGTACCATATGCCATATTACCATATATGTATCGTATACCATATATTATACATATATTATAAAGTACTAGTATATTATACTATATGGTTATAGATATCATAGTACAGATATATTATACTATAACTATACTATAGTATACTACTAATAATAGTGATAATAGTACTAGTAACAATATGCTATAGCATACTATACTACATATACTATACTACAATATATTATACTATGTATTTTAGAAATTTTATAAATTTTATATGTAGAACTCTAAAAATCTTAACATTTTATATGTAGAAATGCCAAAAATCCTGAAAATCTTGAAAATATGAAAATTTGTAAAGGCCCCCCCTTTACAGCCTAAAATACCATACTAAATATCACACTTTTTGTATGTAAAAATGTCGAAAATCCTGAAAATCTTGAAAATTATGAAAATTTTGGGATTTCAGATACCCATCTCCGCCCGCCACCTGTGGCGGGGGGCTAAAGCCGTAAGTACTACTAGTAATAGTATATATATGCTAATATTGTTAGCTATATAATATATAGCTAGTAACAGTATAAGGTTTTGTATGTAAAATATAATATATATATAATATATAGTATAATATTACATATATGGCTATGGCTACTATAGCTATACGATAGTATATATGGTATATTTTGTATGTATATATATATTATAATATGTATTTTGTATGTAGATATCTCAAAATTTCTAAAATTTTAGGAGTTACTATGGTAGAAATGTAAAAATGTTAAAAATCTTGAAAATATGAAAATTTGTAAAGGTAGGGGCCTTTACACCCCCTAAATCCCCATACTAAAAGTGTCATATTTACTATGAGAAATGTCGAAATCTCTAAAATCTTGAAAATTTGGTAGTTTCGCAACACCATACTAAATACTACTAAATACTACTATACCACTATATAACACTTATAAAATATTATTATATATTATGTGTATCACTATATATGTATACTATACTAGCTACTAATATAGTACTATAATATAGTATAGTAATAGTTATTATATAGGTATCATATATGGTAATATGTTACAATATATAGCATACCACAGTATATATGTTGTACTATAGCTACATAGTATATAATATTATGGTATATAGTACATAGTATAGTATAGTAATATAGTAATATATACTATAAAAAAAAAAATATGTATATATAAGTAATATAGATATTGAGGATATGAAGTGAATCCTAAGATATATATATGTAGTAGTTAGCAATACTAAAAGTTATACACATATAGTGGTTATTATAGTATGTATATACATAGTAAATATATGTATATATATATAGATACCAATATAGGATACTATATAATATGTAATACATAGCGAAATGAAACATCATAGTAGCTATAGGTACTACAAAATTTCTATGATATACTATAGTAGTGGTGAGCGAAGAGTATGTAGCCTATAAGTATCATGTAGTAATACTATGTGAGAATATAGTATACTATATACTAAGGCTATAATATATGTGTATATACTAATAAGTACTGTGAAGGAAAATGTATTACTAGCTACTATATAGGCATAGTAAAAAATACTATAGTATTTTTATAGCTAGTACCTTTTGTATAATGGGATAGCAAGTACTACCATATTGCGAAGTATATAATATATATACTGTATATAATATGTGAACACTATATAGTGTTATATAGTACTATGGTAGTGACCCGAAAGTATACGCTCATACTATATATAAGCAGTATCACATACTATTATAATAGTAAAAATATACATATATTTTTCATAATAGTAACATATAGTATAGTATTTTATAATATATATAGTAATATATATATTATTATACATACTAATATCTGTGGTACTGGCTGTACCTGTTAGTGTTGCAATACTATAGGAAAATGTATAGTACGCTAAGAAATTTAAAACATGTATACAGATAGCTGGTATGCTACGAAATATATGTACGTATATTTACTATGTAATATTATTATACATATTATAAAATATATGTATAGTAATATATTACTAATATATGGTAGAGCTCTTAGTACCTATACTATACTATATGTATAGTATAATGTAGGGGTATACTTTTTACCTACTACAGGTACCAAATCTCCAAATATATATATAGTATATATAGTATCTCAGATAGCTAGTGATAAGGCTTGTTATCAAAAGGGGAACAGCCCACAACAAGAATTTTATAGTATATATTTTTTATAGTATATACTATACTAATATAGTTCCACAATACTAGCTACAGGAAAAAAGGTACTAGTACTAGAAAACTGTGAGGTGGTAGGTTTGATAGTAACTACCCTATAATAATAGTGTAATAACATACTCACTATGTATATATATGTTATATATAGTATATAATATTATATATAGTATATATACCTATACTAAGTACCGAAGATGTACCGGGCCTAACTAGTATACTATATTTTTTGTACATACTATATATAGTAGTATGTAGTAGTAGCACACCCTATAATAGTAATATGTATGTCAGTATTCATATACATAATATCTATATACTATACTATATATATAGTATAGTATTTTAGGAGTAAAAATAGGGAAGAAAATGCTATCACGAGTAACGATAGTAAGGTAGTATATAGTATAGTAATATTACTATATACATATGTAAGCCTTACCGCCTAAAGTATAAGGTTTCATAGTAAATACAGTTCTTAAGTATGTACTATATATAGTACTACGATAGAGAAACTAACACCTAGAAAATAGTACTATATTTTATATGTATAGTAAATATGTATATAACATACAAAAAGTTATACACTATAAAATATGTACTACTGGAAGAGTACTAGGTACTAATATATATATAGTATAAAAATACTATGCCTAAAAATTACTATGGTATATGTTACTATAGTAAATATTATGTATAGTATACCATACTATAGTATATGTGTTATATACTGTAATATATTCCGACACCGGTATACACGCTCTAGAAGAGCTATGGCGAAAGAAAACACTGTATAAAATGAACTCGGCAAATATACCTTACCATATACTGGTAAGATACCATAATACTATATATTACGTATCTCTATATAGGGATATTACTATGTATATATATTATACTATAATATTTTTATAGTATAAAAATACTATTATAACTTTTTATATAGTAGTATATATATAGTTATACAATATGAGTATTGTAGGGTATATATGTGTATATAGTATACTTTTTATAGTATATATATATATATGTATATACATAATATATAGTATTATATATGAGAAAATAGTACACCTGTTTACCAAAAACACAGCACTATGCTAATAGTATACTAGTAGTATATAGTGTGAGATCTGCCTATTATGTGCATATAATATTATAGTGATATATATGTTACTATATGAAAATGTATTTGTAAATGGCAGTCTTATTCTGAGGATTATAATGTAGCAAAATGCCTTGACCACTAATTATGGCCTTGCATGAATGATAGTATGATACTAATACTGTATCTTATACAGGTTCTGTGAAACTGTAATAGCTGTGAAGATACGGCTCTCCCATAGTAAGACAAGAAGACCCTAGCAGCTTTACTATGTACTGCACATTGTTATTGTAAGATTTCTAGGTTACTAGTGTATTTTCATGTTTTACATAGTAATATTTAGTACCTAGGATCATACAATACTTATCTATATAATATGTACCTATACCTATAATATGCCTACCTATATAATCTTATATAAGATATTTATCCTATATGTTATAGTGGTAGTTACTAGTAAAAAATATTTATATATGTGGTATAGGATGACCATAATATACGTATTTTTACTACTGGTATCGGGTACCATATATTACTATATTATAGTATTATATATACAAAAATATTATGTACTATTATATAGTATATAGTATATATATAGTACTACATAGTAATATATGTATAGTGACAGTAGCAGTATGATAGTTTCGTTGGGGCGACGTCTTCAGCAATAGTATCTGAAGAGCTTTACATACTAATATACATACAAAAATATACTATATTTTACAGGTATATATACGTTTTGTATAGTAATATTATATAGAAAATTACTATGGTATAGTAGCTATACTATATTTTATATAGTATACTATTATATAGGTAATACGTATATGTAGTAGCTATACATTTTTAGTATGTATATCATAATATATAGTATATATATAGTAGTAATATACTACTATAGTAGTAAGTATTTATATATGGCTATAGGTACTATAGTATAGTATAGTAATATATTATCATAGTACTATATAGTACATATTTACTATTATATAATATAGGTACTGTAATGTTAGCATATATATTACTAACATATACATAATAATAATAAGTATTACAGAGCACAATAGTGTAACAGTACCGTAATTATAGTACTAACAAGTATTATAAGCATATACGTGTAATATAGTGAACAGCTATTATCTTATAGTGAGAGATAGCGATAGCGGGTAAAAGTTACGCTAGGGATAACAGGCTAATAGCGTGTAAGAGTACATATTGTAAACGCTGTTTGGCACCTCGATGTCGACTCATCATATCCTACAGGGTGAAACCGCCTGTAAGGGTTAGACTGTTCGTCTACTAACATGGTACGTGAGTTGGGTTCAATACGTCGTAAGACAGTATGGTTTTTATCTACTATGGGATGATACTACTGTAGATATTATTATTAGTACGAAAGGATTATAATGAGCCTACCTATGGTGTATCTCCCACATTTTACTATGTAACGTGAATTGTGCGAGAGTAGCTAAGTATGCAGATTTTATAGTAGTACTGAAAGCATATAAGTACGAAGAGGTTCTACAACAGTATTATTGTGTATGCCATATACTATGACATATAGTATATAAAAATATTACTACTATATATCATAATAATATATAGTACATATATAATATATACTATTTTATAGCTGCTATATATAGTATACAGCTTATAACATACACCATATCTTAGTATCTCTTATCCTCAATATCTATACTACTATATACTATACTACTATATAATATATAATATTACTATAGTATTACTATGTACTAATATGTACTACTATGTACTACTATGTAATACTATGCTATATATATACGGCCGGAGGCGACGCCTGCCGCAGGTTCTGCGGCGCCGAGATATTATTATGTACTATATACAGTATATCACTACCATATATAATACTAAGTATTATAATACTAAGTACTACTACTAAGTATAGGTACTTATAGTATATAACACATAATATTGTATAGTATACTATACTATAGTAGCTATAGTAACCATAATAATATATTAGCCATAGTAACTATAGTGGTATAGTAGCTATAATACCCATAGTAACGTAGTTATAGTAACATAGTAACTATATAGTTATATAGTATATAGCTATTATAATAGTAACATATAATATATAGGTAGTATATTACTATGGTATATAAGTGATGTTGCGAAACTACAAAATTTTAGAGATTTTCAGGATTTCGACATTTTTACATACTAAATATAACATATTTACTATGGGGTTTTGGGGTCCCAAAGGTAGCTACCTTTACAAATTTTCAAAATTTAGAGATTTTCAGGATTTTTGGCATTTTTACATACAAAATGTAAAGATTTTTAAGATTTCTATAAATTTTCAGATATCTACATACAAAATTCTCACATGCTATATACTACACTATTACTAGTACTAACTATCATACTATAGGTAGTAGTACTTATAGTTATTAATACTTATAGTTATTATTAGTACTTATAGTTACTGTTACTAGCTGTTATAAATACTAATACTCATAGTTACTATACTAGTAGTCATAATTACTAGTGTATAACGTATATACCCTATAATATACTAATAATATATATAGTGTATAATATGTTACTATATATAGTAGTAGTAATAGTAGTAGTTATGATACATATTTAGTATGGTGTCTGAAATGTCAAAATTTTCAGGATTTTTAGGATTTCGACATTTTTACATACTAAATATCACACTTTTAGTATGGGGATTTAGGGGTGTAAAGGCCCCTACCTTTACAACTTTCAAGATTTTGGAGATTTTTAACATTTTTGACATTTTTACATACAAAACCTAAAGATTTTTATAATTCTCATAATTTTCAAGATTTTTATAGATCTCTAAGAAATACTATATACTATATACTATATACTATATACTATTATGCCACATATTTATAGTAATAGTAATATTATTATTAGTATAGCGTACTATAGTAGTAGTAACTATAATACTTAGTATTATAGGAGGTATAAGTAGTAAGTATATACATACTATAATATGTATACTATATGTATAGTATATATGTCTCTATAGTTCAAGGGTAGAACATAACACTGTTAATGTTAGTATATAGGTTCGAGACCTGTTAGAGACTAGATATTATGTACTTTATAGTACGTACTAAAAATAGTATAGCATATTACTATGTAATATTATAGTTATGATATACTATAGCTATACTATACATATAGTATACATATGTATACTAAGTATCCATAATACGGTATAAAAATATAAAATATGGTATATAATATACTTTTTAATAGTACAGAGTTTTCATACTTACAAATACTACTATATATAGTAGTTATAATATGTGGTATATATTTACTAGTAACTAAGAATCTTATAGTAGCTATAATATCTTTCATAATAATATATGTAAATACTAGTATATATTTATATAGTATAAATATGTCAGTAGTAGGGCTACTATACATACTAATATATGTAGGTGCTATAACAATATTACTACTATTTATACTAACACTTATAAATATAAATACCTATGAAAAAACATATATAGCATATAGGCATAATAGTACATACTATATATTACTATCTATAAATATGGTAATATTAGCAATACTATATATATATTATATAGTATATGATACTAGCTTTATAAATGTTAGTATACATAATAATATTATACATAGTATATATGGTATTATAGATACTATGACAAATCTTTATGACTTTTCAGCACCTATAACAGCTATACATAATATTTTTGTATATACTATAGAAAATGATATTATTATAACACCATATATACAAAATGTTACTACTATAAAAGGTATAGGTACTTTACTATATACAGAATATAGTATAATATTTATATTACTAGCTATAGTATTATTATTAAGTATTATAGGTGCTATAATATTACTATATGATAGTAAGAAAAGATAGTATATATAGCATATATAGTAATATATAGTATATATAGGTATAGCATACTATACTATACTATATTATACTATGGTTATAGAGGATATATAGTATATATAATAATATATACAATAGTAATATGGTATACTATAATATATGTATAATATGTACATATTATTATACTATATACTATCTATAATATATATGGAGATTTTTATAGATATTATAGAGATACTAGTATTTTTTATAGCTATACTTTTTAGTATAGCATATTTTACAGTGGCAGAGCGTAAAACACTAGCCTATATGCAGAGGCGTATAGGGCCTAATACTGTAGGTATATATGGTATGCTACAGGCTTTTGCGGACGCTATAAAATTACTAGTAAAAGAGATACTAATACCTAGTAATACTAACAAAATAATATACATACTTAGCCCTTGTATAGCGTTACTAACAGCACTTTTAGGGTGGCTAGCAGTACCTATATCTCCTATAACTACTATAGAAGATATGCAGTATGGTATACTATACATATTTACTATAGGTAGTATAGGTATTTTTGGTACGCTACTCTCAGGGTGAAGTAGTAATAGTAAGTATGCTATGATAGGTAGTATACGGGCTACAGTACAGCTTATAAGTTATGAGCTAGTACTTACTACTATATTTATAATATGTATACTACTAAATAATACTATGAATATTAGTATGTATATATACCTACAAAAATATATATGGCTATTATTACCACTATTACCACTTTTTATTATGTATTTTATAAGTACTATAGCTGAAACTAATAGACCTCCTTTTGATCTTGTAGAGGCGGAAAGTGAGCTAGTAGCGGGGTTTTTTACAGAATATGGTGCGGGACCTTTTGTATACTTTTTTCTTGCAGAATATAGTAATATTATTATTATGTGTACTACTACTACCATACTATTTTTAGGAGGTTATAATATACTATTACCACTACAATATGTACTATACTATATAGCATACTATACACAATATACTACTATATTTTTTACTATAGAAGGCTTACTATATGGTATATCTTTTATATGTAAGATAGTACTATGTATGTATACTTTTGTATGGCTAAGAGCTACATACCCACGTTTTACATATGATAACCTTATAAACTTTTGCTGAGTAGTACTTTTACCACTACTTTTTGGCCTTATAATCTTTATACCTGCTATACTATATACTTTTGATATGCTATCTGCATATACATTATAAATATACATAGTATATACTTACTATACATATTACATATATATATATATATACTACATAATAACATATATATAGTATTACATATATAACGTATATACTAGTATTATAGTACATATATGGTATAGTAATACCTAGTACTACTACTACAGTATATACTTACTATATATAGTATATATTAGTATGTGTTACGAAATGTTAAAATTTTCAAGATTTTCAGGATTTCGACATTTTGCCATAGTAATTATGACATTTTTACTATGGGGTTTTGAGGTCCCCCCTTTAGGTGGTAGCTACCTTTACAAATATCAAGATTTTCAAGATTTCTGACATTTTTGACATCTCTACCATAGTAACTCTTAGAAATTTCTAAAATTTCCAGAATTCTACATACAAAAGTTATAGAGCTCTAGATTTCTAAGATTTTTTTTTTTGTATTATATACTATACTATGCTATATTATACGGCCCTGGGGACGCCAGCCGCCAGTATTGGCGGCGCCGGGATAGTAATATACTGCTATAGATATTATATATAGTTACTACTACTATATAAGTACTACTACTATATAAGTACTATATATAGTATATATGTGGTATTATGATACTATATAAGGTTATGGGCAAGATTGCAAATCTCGGCCTTTAGGGTTCAAATCCCTATAGTATCTCTATACTACTATAGATATATATATGTGCTATATATTATATACGGCTCCGGCAACGCCAGCCGCTAGGTATAAAAAAATTATATACTATATAAAATTTTTTTAGGCGCCGAGATATACTATATTACATATTACTATGTAACATAAGGTACCATATATTATACTATGTATATTATATATATATTACTATATATAGGTGTTACATACTAAAATTACATATATGTTTGTAGTATATATTATTATAGTATTACATACTAACATTATAAGTATAGTACTATAATAGTAGTATATATATAGTAATATAAGACCTTATCGTCTAGTGGTTAGGACTCTAGATCTTCATTCTGGAAATATAGGTTCGAGACCTATTAAGGTTACATACTATATATACACTATAAAATACTATATATATTATACACTATACACCATAACTACTAGGTATTGTGTACCATACCTATACTATATACTACATAATAATATATGTGGTATAGTATCATAGTATGTACTATGGTGCTTGTAACTATATAGTAACTATATTTTATATGGTATATACATAGTATTCTGAAATGTCAAAATTTTCAAGATTTTCAAGATTTCGACATTTTTACATACTAAATATCACATATTTACTATGGGGATTTAGGGGTGTAAAGGCCCCTTACCTTTAGAATTTTGAGAATTTTCAAGATTTTTAACATTTTTAACATTTCTACATACAAAATGTCAAGATTTTTATATATCTACATACAAAAAGTTTATAAAATATTTTACATAGTAATATGTGATATACTATAGTAATATACCATAATAATATTATAGTGATAGTATAGTATATATACTACATAATATTTATATAATATATGGTATATAGTAATAGTATATACTACTATATAGTACATAATATTTATATAGTGTTTCGCAATGTAGTGTAAATGGCTAACATATGAGCCTCATGACCTCATGATATACGTTCAAGACGTATCATTGCTAGTATAGTACTATATTTTATAGTACATATTTATAGTATATATTATATACTACATATTAGTACCATATATTATAATGTATATATAGTGTATATATTATACCACATATTATAGTGTATATATTATAGTGTATATATACTATAGTATACCACATATTTACTATGTAAAAATATATATAGTACGTATATGGTACTATAACATTTCTTACTAGGAATACCTATACATACTAGTACTATTTTTAGTAGTAGTTACTATGTAAATATTTACTATATAATACTTACTATATAATACTTACTATATACGTTACCAGTTACTATGTAGTATTTTACATACTATTTTACATATTACTATACTATACATACTAAGAACCATAGCTTAATAGGTAAAGCACGCTACTCATAATGGCTGTATTAGAGTTCGATCCTCTATAGTTCTAGAATTTTATACTATATAATACTTACTATATAGTACATATTTACATAGTAAAATTGTTAGTAGTTATATATTACTATGTAGTATATAAGTACTATATACCTATATATTATAGTACAAAAATGTTAGCATATTTAGTATGTAAAAATAGTATATAAAAATAGTATGTAAAATATTACTATATATATATTACCACATATACTATACTAGCACTATATATTATTACTATATACTATATATAGTATGTAAAATGTTAGTATACCATATAAAAAATGTTAGCATATCAGCCTGGTGGAAAGGTATACACGGCTTTCTTAAGAAGAGCTGCTAATAGCATATAGGTTCAAATCCTATGGCTGATAATATGTATACTATACTATATTATATAGTAGTATTACTAGCTATATATATTACATATATTATTATGGTTTATATATAGTATGTAATATATGGTATACAGTATATAATATTTATTATGTAATACTTGGTAATATGGTATACAATATATAATATTTACTATGTAATACTTAGTAATATAGTACTTAGCATATATAGTACTTAGTATATAGTAATATTTAGTATATAGTATTACTTAGCATATAATACCTATAATATTTAGGTATTATAAGTACTATAGGTATTATACATATTATAGGTATTTATAGTATATATATACCTATATACCATAGTATATATACGTATAATATTAAAGTGTAGACTAATGGAAAGTCACCTATATTTGGCGTAGCAATATGTAAGTTCGAATCTTACCACTTTAAAATACTATACGTATTTTTTTTAGTACTACTATACTATAGTATTTCTTAGTAACATATACTATAAGTATACAGTATTGTAATATACACTTACTATATATAGCTACTATATACTAGATATATGGTATAGTGCTATAAATACTATATACTATATATAACATATATTACTATATATAGATATTACCGTATATATACTATATTACTATATATTACTATATATATACATATTACCATATATATATACTATATACATAGTACTGGGGATAGGTGACGACTATTGGTATGTCGTGCTAAGCTGTAGTCTTAGTGGTAGTTACCGTTATGAGTTCGATTCTCATACTATTCACACTATAATTACTATGTAAAAATATGTATTTTTATAGTATATATATAGTATATAATAACATATACACCTATAAAATACAACTTTTATATGTATAATACCTATAATAGTAATATATGTTATAATACTATTTTATATGTATATGCGAAACTACAAAATTTTTAAGATTTTCGAGATTTAGACATTTTTACATACTAAAAATATGATATTTAGTATGGGGATTTCGAGGTGTAAAGGTAGCTACCTTTACAAATTTTCAAGATTTTCAAGATTTTGGAGATTTTTAACATTTTACCACACAAAACTTCGAGATTTTTATAATTTTCATATTTTCACATACTAAATATTACATATATACTACTATATACTAAGTACTATATATTACATACTATTATAAGGTACTAGCTACTAGGTATTAGGTATCATACTAGCTATATGTTACACATATAAATATGTATAGTATAATATTACATAGTAATACTATAATATATAGTTGTAATATAGGGGGGTATAGTATACTATAGTAATAGTAATAATAATAGTAACTATAATATGTGTAATATATAGTGATATAATAATAGTATAGTACAATATATGGTACGTATAGTAATATAGTATATGTAGTATATATGGTATAGTAGTATAGATAGTAATATGTATGGTGTTGCGAAACTACAAAATTTTTAAGATTTTCGAGATTTCGACATTTTTACATACAAAAAAGTACATGTTTACTATGGGGTTTTCAGGTCCCCCCTTTAGGTGGTAGCTACCTTTACAAATTTCCAAAATTTAGAGATTTTCAAGATTTTGAGATATCTACTATAGTAACGTAACTCTTAGAAATTTTTAAGATTTCTAGGTATTTACATACAAAATATCTATATTATCAGATATTACTACTATATACTTACTATAATACATACTATTACTATCCCTAGTATATATGTTACACATACAAAATAGTTATATACTATGTAATATGTACCTACCCCTCCGGGGTAAAAGTAATAGTAATACTAGTAGTAGTAATATAAAATATGATCTATATTATATGGTATATGAAATATGTATAGTTATTATGTATATATATTATATAGTATACTATGTTCCTCACCAGTATAGTACTACATATAGTAATAGTCATACAACATCTAGAAAATGTCATAGTAATATTGTAGTTTCATAACCTACATGGTGTTGTGAAGTATAGTGGTATATATATATTCTTCATAATGATAGTGATAAAAATATAGTACCAGTAACAATATGTCACATATGGAGACCTGTTAGAGAGTAAAAACATGACCCGTATACACTATCAGCAATAGTATATGTAGCATATCTATACTCAAAATATTGGCATATAGTAAATATTATAGCTAGTAATACTGTAATAGCTAGGCTATAGAAACTACCATAGTAATTTCCAGATATTAGGGCATGATGACTATATGTTATAGTAGCACCACTACTAAGAAGTATTATAGTATTTAGTAGTGGTAGTTCTAGAGGTCCTATAGCTGTTATAGATAGTGGTGGTCACATAGCCCCTATCTCTATATTAGGAGATAATGAAGAATGAAAATATGCCCAAAAAAGCCCTAGGAAAAACATAGCCTCACTAACTATAAATAGTAGGTACCCTATATGTAGGCCCCTACGTACTTTTTTAGTATGAAAACCTAAAAATGTAGCCTCAGAAATGATATCTCTACCTCATAATGACATACTATATGCTAGGCATAGTATATTTACAAATATTATATTACTATTACCTATATAGTTATGACTACACATTACTATACTAAAAAGTACACCACCTACAGAAAATGCTGCAAATATTGGTCATGGAGAAGGTGTTACTAGGTGGTTAGGATGTGCCTGTAGCTGTGATAAAGCTCTTAGATACCTAATATTTTTCATATATAAAATTTTATATAGTATTTTTATACTATAAATAACATACATATACTATACTATAGTATATGTGGCCTAAATACTATATAGTATATACTATACTAGTATTTTACACTATAAAAGTGTATATGACAGGTAAGATTTGAACTTACATAGTATGAGAGATACTACTAAGACCTAAACATAGCGCGTATACCAGTTCCGCCACTGTCAAGAATATGTAGTATATATACATAATAATACTGTATTTTATATACTAAAAATTTGTAAGCTATATACTGTAGATATTTATATAGTACTAATATATCACTAGTAATACTTACTATACAAGGTTATAATATCTCATATATGTACTATATAGTACTTATATAGTAATATGCCATATAGCAAGTATAAGACTTTCCTATCCTCTATAGCACGGCCGAGGCAACGCCTGCCGCCTGTCCCTAAAAATTTGTTAGTAATATTCTTAAGATATATCACTATATAAAAATTTTTTAGGCGCCGAGATAATATTATTATGTATATATACTATACTTATAAAATATAATACTAGTATAATACTAGTATATACTAACTATAATACATAATATTTAGTACGTATAATAGTAGCTATAGTAATATAGTAACTATATATAGTAGCTATATGGTATAGTACCTATAATACTAATACTAATACTATAGTAGTTATATTTAGTATGGCATATCGTACATATACTAACATTTTATATGGTGTTGCGAAACTACAAAAATATCAAGATTTTCAAGATTTCGACATTTTTACATACTAAATATAACATATTTACTATGGTGTTTTGGGGTCGTAAAGGTAGCTACCTTTACAAATTTCCAAAATTTTGAGATTTTTGAGATTTTTAATATTTCCTACATACAAAATATCTATATTCCTAGATATTATATACTATATATACCTACTATATATAATAACTACGGCCCAGGATTATACATACTAAAAACTATACATATATAGTACCATAATATAAACCTAGTAATATAGTACCATAATATATACCTAGTAATATATACCTAGTAATATAGTATCATAATATATACGTAGTAATATGTTATATGGTATATATACATATAGTACTATACTATTACGGATATGGTAAGATTCGAACTTACGGTACTATAGTAGTACATAACTACTCAAGAGTTACACTATAAACCTCTCTGCCACATATCCTATATTATGATATATATACTATAGTATGCTATATTACGTATACTATATGGTACGCTATATACACTATAATATTTATAGCTATATACTAGCTACTATATGCTACTACAATATATGTTACATATTATATACATAATAATATACATAATAAATATGTAGTATTATATAGCTATATTACTACTATATACTACTATATACTATATACTATATACTATGTATGCCAAGTAGTAGTCTCGAACTACTATATTATGAGTACAAAACATATGCTCTACCAGTTAAGCTAACCTAGCATATTTTACATAGTAATTTATACGGTAATATAGGTATATATACCATAATATATACTAGGTATTATGTGCTATATACTATATATAAAATACCGCTAAAAAAAAAAATAGTATTGCTATGCACAGTATAATATTACTATAGTATAAAAATAGTATTATGCTGTATAGGTACTACAAATAGCAGTACTAGTATATAATGTATATATACGTATACCATTATAGCGCACTAGCACTTTGTAGTACAGCGTTTAGCAGTACTAGTATAAATATTACATACCAAAAATGTTACTATATAACATATATACCATATACACTATATACCATATATACCATAATATACTATAGCTATATATATATTATGTATTATAGTGTTAGTATGACATACTACCACAGTATATACTACTATAGTATGTACTATACTTATAAGCCTTGCTAGAATTGAACTAACACCTCTTACTTATCAAGTAAGTACTCTACCATTAAGAAAAAGGCTATAGTATATAGTATACCATATATAATATTATATACTAAGAAATACTACATACTAATAATATATAGTTACTATACACTATGTATACTATATGCTTGCTAACTACTAGTTACTAGTTACTATGTAACACTATACATAATATACTACTATGTATAAAAAAAATACTCACAATATAGCTATAGTATATTATGACTATATGTTATATAGGTATCTATATTGTATATATGTATATAGTTACTAAGTATTATATATAGTAATATTACCATATTTTTATATAGTAGTATATACATAATATTTATAGGTGTAAACAGAGGTTTGAACTCTGGTACTATATACCACAAATATATGCTTTACCTACTAAGCTATAAACACCATAATATATACTATACCTATATATTTTTCCTAGCTATAGATTTTTAGCCTATATTTAGAAATTATTACTATGTAACATACACTATAAATACTAATATTATAGTGCTGGAATTGGGAAGAATCGAACTTCTGTCTATACTATGCAAAAGTATGGTTTTACCGCTAAACTACAATCCCCGTACTAAATATGTACCATAATATTATAGTTATTAATACCTATATACTACATATACTAGTAGTTATGTATACCATAGTAATAATATATACTATTATATATTATATATATTATAGTATACTATACTATACTTATACACTATAATATTACTATATGGTAACGAATACCATAGTGATCTTTAGTACTATATATATTACTACTATATACTATATATACTAATACTGTAGTACTATGTACTATTATGGTACTATACTAACATACTATACCATATATATTTGTATAGTGTTTTGAGATGTCAAAATTTTGATAATTTTCAAGATTTTGGAGATTTTTGACATTTTTACATACTAAAAGTGACATATTTTGTATGGTATTTAGGGGTGTAAAGGCCCCCCCCTTTACAACTTTCAAGATTTTGAAGATTTTTAAGATTTTTAAGATTTTTGCCATATAAAACCTCAAAATTTTTAGGATTTCCAAATTACTACATACAAATATGTGTAGTAGTACATATTACCATATATGTATAGTAGTACGTATTACTATATATAATATATAGTAGTATATAATATACTATTATAGTACATATTTTACATACTAAAAAGTATGATATACGAAACTCCCAAATTTTTAAGATTTTCAGGATTTCGACATTTTTACATACTAAATATAACATATTTACTATGGGGTTTTGGGGGTCGTAAAGGTAGCTTACCTTTACAAATATCAAGATTTTCAAGATTTTTAGCATTTTTGGTATCCTATACCTATATACTATATCATATATAACATATATTTACTACTATTATATAACTAGTATTACATAGTAACATATATATAGCTAGTAATATTATATAGCTAGTATTAGTATAGCTAGTATATTACATATTGCTAGTACGTAACATATTGCTAGTATGTAACATATAGTCATATACTATAGTACTTTTTAGTAGTGTATATTATATGTATAGTGATAATACATCTCGGGGGCCGCCGATACGGTGGCTGGCGTTGCCCGGCCGTATATATTACTTAGTAATATCATACTGATATTGGTATTCTGTATTTTTAATATGTGTTTTAGGTATTACTAGGGCTTTCCTATTATACTCATAATAGAAACCTATACATAGTAAAAGTGTAAATACTATAATAGTATATATACCTATAGTACTAGTATTATACATAGTAATAGTATATGGTAATATACTAGAGATTTCAAGATCAAAAGGTAAGAATAGTATGGCTATAAGTATAAAAGATATAGGGAAAGATGTCCTAGTTTGTGAGAAGCCTGTATATCCACATTCATAAGTACCTACTTTATCACTATAGGGCTTATATACAGATATTATAGTATTTATAGTTACTAATATTATAGTTACTATAATAATAAGTATATAGTAGCTAGTTATCATATATGAGAAGTTTTGCATAGTAATATTATTATGTAGATAAGAAATATCCTAGTATCATACCCCCTTTTACATATATATCTATAGTATATACTGGTAATAGTAATACTAGTGTACATATACTAATAATATATGCTAATATACTACTAGAGATATACTTACTATGTATACTACTAAGAAATTTATATGGTATATTACCACTAGTATCCTTAGTAAATGTTACTATATGTAGCTGGTAAGCATAGTAATATGTTGTTATAGTACTAGATATTATAAGTACTATACTAGCAACATAATAACTACTAAGAATACCACTAATAAGTATGTAATACTTACCATAGAAACCTGCTAGTGGTGGTATACCTATTAGTGATGATAGTACTATTACATAGCAAAATACTATACTACGGTTACATAGTATAATACTATAGAGATCTCTAATAGTTATAGTATGTAATATACTAGTAAGTATATATTTGTTATTAGTACTAGCATTTTTACTATGTGTTCTCATATACGTATACCATTTTTTATAGTATATTATAGTATATAATAGTAATAAAAATCATAATATATGTGTAATACTATACTGGTATATATATAGTATATAGCTACCTATAGTATAACTATTATTACTAGTAATACTATATAGTAAATATCCTATATTTGTAAGACCACTATAGGCTATAACACGTTTTATATGTATATGTGGTATACCACCTATAGCTCCTACTAACATACATAATATGCTTATAAGTACTAAGATATTAGTAATATTATTACTATATACTATAATATTATTATGTATAATACTATATAATACTGTAAGAATACTTATTTTGCTAACAAGGCTTATATACATAGTAATGATAGTAGGTGTTGTACTATAAATATTTATTAGCCATATATGTAAAGGTACTATACCTACTTTCATAAGCATACCTACTATTACTAACATATAGCTAAAATATAGTATATATGGTATATTGCTAGTATTATCACTATATAGTATATACATATAGGTATTTATATCTGTAATACATACTAAATTTGTAGTACTATATACTAGTACTATACCTGCTAATATTGTTATACTAGCAAAAGTTCCTAGTAAAAAGTATACCATACCAGATTTTGTACTACCTATACCTTCTAGAGTACTATCTCTATGATACATAGTAGTTATGATATATAGTGTATAACTTTGCAGCTCTATAGCTACAAAAAATAGTATAGTATTATTACTATCTATAAATATTACCATACTAAAAATATTTAGCAGTATTATTATACATAGTTCTCTATAGTATATACTGTTATAATATACACGTATATAACTATTATGTACTACCATATATATTATTACTATACATAATAATAATATTTGTATATAGATATTATATACTGTTATACATATATTATGGTTAAGAATCTCCATACCGGTACCTATATATGTCATAGTATGAGAATTATATAGTATTATTATAGTATATAATATTGTTAGTATTGTTATACTATATGTATCTTTAAGAAGTACTACGCTATACCTGTTATAAGAACTAGTAATTATAAGTGTTATAATACCTATTGTTAACATTTTATATGTATATTTTATAGTGTATAGTTACTATACATACTAATATATACTTTTTATGCTATAGTATACTATAATATATAGTACATAATATATATATTATATAGCACATACTAGTACTATGTATGTTATATAGTACTAAAATATCATATATTATATAGGTATATACTGTATAGTATATATAAGAATATAGTATACTATATTTAGTATATAAAAATATAGTTTTCGAAATCCCAAAATTTTCAGGATTTTAGAGATTTTGACATTTTTACATACTAAAAGTGTGATATTTTGTATGGTGTTTTAGGGGTGTAAAGGCCCCTTACCTTTACAAATTTTCAAAATTTCAAGATTTTCAGGATTTTTTTACATTCCTACATAGTTATAGTATAATATTATACTATATACTAGTAATGTTATATACATAGTAGTTACTATACTATACATATTACCATACTATATATATAGTAAATATGTATATATACTATTTTCTAAGTATCATATAGTATAGTATATTTTCTAGGATACTAATACCTGGTAATAATACTATAAAATATGAGAAATATACTATAGTACATATTTGTCCTAAGAAAATATATGGTATTTCTATATGTTGTGCTCCTAAAACTCCTAGTAGTAAAAAGTTACATATAAAAATATAGTATATAAATTTTGATAGTATCTTAAAAGCGTTACCACGTATAATACTAACATCTACAATAGGTAGTATAAGAAGTATTAGTATGGCAGCTACCATAGCTAGTACCCCTAGTAATTTTGAGGGTATACTTCTTAGTATAGCATAAAAAGGTAGTAAGTAAAATTCTGGTACTATGGCAGAAGGTGTTACTAGAGGATTACCCTCTATATAATTTTCGGCATCCCCCATAATATTAGGATAGTAAAATACTATAGTACTATATACTAGTAAAAATACTACTATAGTTATAAGATCTTTAAAGATATAGTAGGGGTGCATAGGTATACGATCTATATTACTAGTAATACCTAGAGGGTTACCACTACCGTTAGTATGTAGTGCTAAAAGGTGTATACAGGCTATAGCTGCTAGTAAAAATGGTAGTAGGTAGTGTATACTAAAAAATCTTTGTATAGTAGGGTTACTTACAGAGCTACCTCCCCATATAAAATTTGCTATACTATCTCCTATTACAGGTATAGCCGTACAAAGATTAGTAATTACTGTAGCTCCCCAGTGTGACATTTGCCCATATACTAGTGTATACTATTTTGTACTATAAAAATATTAGTATATATATTATAAAAAGTATATATACTATATATGTTACATACTAATACTAATACTATATGACATACTAAATATGGCGTATCATAGTATTATAGTATACTACACTATAATATATATATATACTAAGAAATATATACATACTATATAGTACTATATATGGTACTAAAAATATACATATTGAAGTACGTACCATATACATACTATAATATATACACTAAAAAAAATGTATATGTATTATATATGACATATATGCTATATATACACTATATACGATATACATACTATAATATATAGTAATAGTATACCATATATATTAAGAAATATATACATATTATATATGCCTATATACTGTATAGTACTATATATGGTACTAAAGATATAGATATTTAGTACGTACCATATACCATAGTAAAAATATATATATATATATTATATTACATATTATTATAGGTATAGTATATACATACTAAGAAATATATATAGGCATATATGTCATATACGTACTAAGAAATGTATATGTAATATATATGTTATATACTACTATATAATATTATACATATTACTATATATTATACTATAGTATAGCGTACTAAAAAGGTATACTCGCCCAGAGGGCAGGTAATATGTACCATATATACTAAGAAATATCTAGATACATATATAGTATATAGCTAGTATATACATAGCATATATATACCATATATCTTATATATAACTATATATACTAAGAAATATAGGTGGTTATCATAGTACAAATTTTAGACTATAATTTTATATGCTATATAATATATACACATATATGCTCACATATAGTCTTTAAAATATATACATATTATTATGTAACATAATATCATAGTGTATATTTGCTGGTAATAGTACATAGTACTATAATCTCCCAGCATATTGTGAGCTATAGGCTATACTATCATAATATTATGATAATATATAGGTACCTAAAAATCCTGTTATTATTAGTAGTAAGAATATTATAACACCTACATACCATACTAGTACTTTAGGAGCTTTATAAGAACCATAGTACATACCTCTTGCCATATGTATATATATAAATATGAAGAAAAATGAGGCACCATTACTATGACAATATCTTAGTACTCAGCCATAGTGTACATCTCTCATAATATGGTCTACACTATAAAATGCTAGCTGTATATTACTACTATAGTGCATAGCTAAGAAAATACCTGTACATATTTGTAGTACTAGGCATATAGCTAATAGTGATCCTAGATTTCACCAGTAATTTATGTTAGAGGGTTGTGGGCTATCTATAACATAGCTATTAAAAAGTGCTAATATATCATTATTTTTACGTAGTGACATGGTAGTAAGGTTATGAAAGTATATATAAAAATATACATATATAAAAAATATATATATATATAATAAAAATATATGGTACTATATACGATAACATATTATATTATAACATACTATATACTATAACATACTATATATATTATAACATATTATAACATACTATATACACTATATACTATGTAATATCTTAAGAAATATTACCGCCTTAGAGGGCAGGTACATATGGTATATGATAATACTAAGTACTACTATAATAATATACACTATATATTATGTAATATATTAAGAAATATTACTATAGTACACATGTTACTACCCCTCCGGGGTGAGTAATACCTAGTAATGCTATATTACTATGGTACGCATAATATATAGAAATACTATATGCTACATATATACTATATACTACTATAATAGTGATAATAATAAGAAATATTACTATATTATATATGGTACATGATAGTAGTAGTTATACTAAGGAATGTTACTATGTTATACCACCCCAGAGGGGTAGTTACATAGTAGTACTAAGAAATGTTACATACTATACATGGTATATGGTAATAGTTACTAGTAGTTACTAGTAGTTAGTAGTAGTTAGTAATAGTAAGTACTATGAAATATAGTACATATTTAGTATGTGTTACGAAATGCCAAAAATATCAAGATTTTCAGGATTTCGACATTTTTACATACTAAATATCACATATTTACTATGGGGTTTTGAGGTCGTAAAGGCCCCTACCTTTACAATTTTCCAGATTTTGGAGATTTTTAAGATTTCTGATATCTCTACATACAAAATGTCAAGATTTCTAGATATACTATATATTATACATATACCATATATCATATACCATATACAATATAGTACATAGTTATATATAGTACTAGTACTAACACTAGTAGTAATGTTACATAGTACATAGTGTTACATAGTATATAGTGTTACATAGTATATAGTATTACATAGTACATAGTGTTACTGCCTTACGGACGAGTACCATAGTACATAGTAGTACTACTACTAGTAATGTTATATAGTACATAGTGTTACATAGTACATAGTGTTACATAGTACATAGTATTTCATAGTATATAGTGTTACTATCATATATAGTATATAGTACATAGTAATATATATTACATAGTAAATATTGTATAACTATAGCCTATAGTTACTAGTATTATATATGGTATATATATAGTATAAATATACGTATAAATATAGGTTTCCAAATCCCAAAATTTTAGAGATTTTCAAGATTTCGACATTTTGCCATAGTAAATATGACATATTTAGTATGTAGATTTCAGGGTGCAAAGGTAGGTACCTTTACAAATATCAAGATTTTCAAGATTTTTGGCATTTTTGACATTTTACCATACAAAAACTTCATATACTATACTATACTATACTATACTATACTATACTATACTAACAATATATACATATTAAATATGGTACATACCTATATACCACATAAAAAAGTAGTATATATATACATGTTATATACGGCCGAGGCAACGCCAGCCGCAGGTACCGGCGCCGAGAGTATCTAGAAATTTCAATATTATAATAGGTATTTAAGCTCTAGCGCCACCAATCCGTACCCCGTAGGGGTGCGGTATAGATATACCTATAAAAAGGTATACTATTTTTAAAGTATATAATAGTTTTCTAAGAACGTATCTCCCCCGGGTTAATATGTAAGATATAGTATATACTTATAATATAGTAATATATGTTACTTATATACTATGTTATAATATAGTACTTATAATAATATATATGTTACTTATATAGCAATATTTTACATAATATATATATACTATATAAATATATGTACTATACTAAGATACTATATATGTTACTATTATTACTATGGTATATTATGCATAATAATATACTATACAATATTTGTATATGATATATGTTACTAGTATATTACCTACTAGTAAGGTATAGATATATATATATTTACTATATTACTTATATATACCTTTTTACATTACAAGTATATAGGGGATATCTATAGCAATAGTAAAAACTATAGCTAGAGCTCCAAACCCTAACCGCCCTTTAGGGCAGTACCACAATACTATAAGAAATATTATATGTATAAGAAATATTATATATAGTATATATATGCTACATAATTTTTACTATTAAAATATGGTATACCATTTTTCCTATAGTAAGTACTATGTATATATATGTTACCATATTATACATATACATAGTATATATTCTTAGTACTATTTTTATATAGTATATATATGCTAAGGAATATCTATATTTTGTATGTAGAATTCTAGAAATCTTAAAAATTTTCAGGAATTACTATGTGGGAGATGTCAAAAATGTTAAAAATCTTGAAAATCTTGATATTTGTAAAGGCCCCTACCTTTACACCCCTAAATCCCCATAGTAAATATGACATATTTAGTATGTAAAAATGTCGAAATCTTGAAAATTATCAAAATTTTGGGATTTGGAATACCATACTAAATATTATGGTATAAAAATACTAGGAAAAACTTTATACCGTAAAATACTATAGCTATATTTCCCGGCGCCGCCGTACAGGCGGCAGGCGTCCCCAGGGGCCGTATGTGATATCATATAGTACTTATAAATTTATATAGTGTAATATACATATTAGTACTGTAAACGGTGTACTAGATAGTACCTGTACGGTAAATATATATACTATTATTACTACTATAATAATAGCTATGTAATATAGTGTAATATAGTATATTAGTACTGTAGTATCTAGTACCTATAGCCATATATAGTATATAATATAGTATACAAATTTTATATGGTAATATTGTACTATGGTATAATACTAAGAAACATACATAGCCACCGCCCAGCTATGCTGGCTTGGGGGGCCATAAGCCATAGTAATTTTCTAGTATGTAAAATCTTGATATATAAGTAAGGAGGGATAAGCTATAGCAATAGTAAAAACTATACCCCAGAACTCCAAAGCCTAACCGCCCTTTAGGGCAGTAACACTATACTATAAGATATATTATAGTACTATAGTACATAATAATATATAGTAGTAAAAATATGATAGTAATATATAGTAATATTATATATAACATAGTACTTACTATTAGGAGGTCTTACTAGCACTACTATAAAGTATACCTATAGTATATATATTACATAGTATATGATACTTGTTATATAGTGGTATATATTATACATAATATATGGTACATATTTTATAGTGTAAAATTCTTGATATATAAGTAAAGAAGGGGGAACCCTAGCAATAGTAAAAACTATACTCCAGAATCCAAACCCTAACCGCCCTTTAGGGCAGTACCACAATACTATAAGAAATACTAATATATAAGGAATATTATATAGTAGTAAGAAATATAGTGTATATAAATATATAGTGTTATAAAATAGTAGTAATAATATTATATAGTAAAAATTTATAGTGTAAGAAATGGTATATGGTGCCCCCCTTTATAAGGGGGGAGTGTATAGTACATATTACTTTATAGTATACTAGGGGGGGTTATAGATAATATAGCATATTATACATATAATATTCTTAGGTATAGTAACATATAAATATCCTAATATTAGTACTATAATATATAGTAACTATATAGTCATATATACCATATAAATTTTGTATAGTAATATATATGTTATATACACTATATAAATTTTATACTAGTACTGCCAAACACTGTACTACAAAGTGCTAGTACTTGCAAAGGTATACGTATATATACGTTATATACTAGTACTGCTGTTTGTAGTACATACAGGCTATAGTACATATATAATACTGCCTAATATTTAGTACTACAAAATATTTATATATATAAAAATTTGTGATATATAAGTAGAGAAGGGGTACCTATAGCAATAGTAAAAACTATACCTCAGAATTCCAAATCCTAATATGTAATACTATACCATAATAATAATACTAGTAAATATGTAACACTATATATAGTGATAAAGAATATATACTAAAAATAGTATACATACTAATAACATAGTATATAAAAATATATAGTATATATGGTACACATAACATATGGTAACATATATTAGTATTATATAACATTGCCCAGAGGGCGAGTACCTACTAGCTATAGTTACTATACAAATATTATAAAGTATATATAGGGCATAATACCTATATTATATATAGTAATATATAACATATACATATTAGTACTGTAAACACTGTACTAGATAGTACTGTACGTTGTAAAGTGTAATACTATATGGTATAACATATTAGTACTGTAGTATCTAGTACCTATAGCCATATATAATACACTACTATTTAGTATGGTAATCATAATATATAGTACATATTTATAGTGTATATACTATACATAATATATGGTACATATTTTATAGTGTAAAATTTCCAGATATATAAGTAGGAAAGGGGAAGCCTAAGCCATAGTAATAACTATACTCCAGAACCCAAAACCCTAACCGCCCTTTAGGGCAGTAACACTATACTATAAGAAATACTATAGTATAGGAATACTATATATAATACTAAGAAATATAGTATATAGCATATAAAATATATAGTGTTATAAAATAGTAGTAATAATAATATATAGTAAAAATTTATAGTGTAAGAAATGGTATATGGTGCCCCCCTTTATAAGGGGGGAGTGTATAGTACATATTACTTTATAGTATACTAGGGGGGGTTATAGATAATATAGCATATTATACATATATATACTATAGCCATATATACTATATATGATACCTATAGCAATAGTAAAAACTATACTACAGAATACTAAATACGTACAAGAAATACTATACATAATAATAATACATATATAACATAGTATATATATAATATACAATAATATATAGTGTATAGTATAGTACATAAATATATGATAAAAAATTCTTAAGTATATAGTGTACCATATATAGTATATAATATTTTATAATATGTTATACTAAATATTAGTACTGCAAATACTGTACTATACACTACTGTACGTTGCTATAGTATTTCTTAGTACAATTTTACATATTAGTACTGCAGTGTATAGTACCTACAGCTACATATATTATTAGTATATAAGTTTTGTATGTAGAATTCTTAAAATGTTACACATTTTGTATGTAGAATTCTGAAAATCTTGAAAATCTCAAAAATCTGGAAAATTGTAAAGGTAGCTACCACCTAAAGGGGGGACCTCAAAACCCCATAGTAAATATGTCATAATTACTATGTAGAAATGTCGAAATCCTGAAAATCTCCAAAATTTTAAGATTTCGTAACACATACTAATATAGTATACTATTATATAGTGTATAATATTACTACATAATATACTACAGTACTCTTAGCTATAAATACTATATACTATATATATTATACATACAAAATACTTACCATATATTATAGTATACTATAGTACATACTAGCAATATATATACATATTGGTACTATAGCCTCTAGTACATACTAGCACTATATACATACTACTATTTAATATGTGATATTACCACCTATAATATATGTTATTATAGCTATACATTATATAGTGTATAATATTATGTATATAAGAAATATGTATATAAAAATATGTGTAATATAAGTAGGGAGAGGGTACCATAGCAATAGTAAAAACTATACTACAGAATCCAAAACCCTAACCGCCCTTTAGGGCAGTAACACTATACTATAAGAAATATTATGTATATAAGAAATACTATATAGTATAACAGTATAGTATATATATAGTATATAAATTTTATACTAGTACTGCTAAACACTGTACTACAAAGCGCTAGTACGCTATAATAGTATATCTTAGTATATGTTACATACTAGTACTGCTGTTTGTAGTACCTACACACCATAATACATATTTTTACATAGTATTCTAGATATTAGTATACAAAATATATATAGTTTGCAAAATATAGGTATATAACATATATGGTATATAGTATATATAGCAATAGTAAGAACTATAGTCTAGAGCTACAAAATTATAACTAGTAACACTATAAAAAGTATAATATATACACTATATAGAGAATATGTACCATATATTATGTATTATATACTATATACTATCTCGGCGCCGCCAAAACTGGCGGCAGGCGTTGCCGGGCCGTAAAAAGTATACCTATAATATATTATATAGTAGTAAATTTTATAGTTATAAATTTTATAGTGGTAAAAAAAGTATAAAAAAAAAAAAAAAAAAATATATAGCGTATATAGCTACCCCCCTTTATAAGGGGGGGGAGGATAGTATATAGTATAATATTTATATACTAGGGGGGGGTTCTAGATACTAATATTTTATAATATATAAAATTTTATACTAGTACTGCCAAACACTGTACTACAAAGTGCTAGTACTTGTAAAGGTATACATATATACATATTATATACTAGTACTGCTGTTTGTAGTACCTATACACTATAATACTTATTTTATATATAGTATTTTAGATAGTAATAATAATACGGCCTGCCCCCGTACCGGCGGCCCCCGAGATATAATATATAGTATCTAAAAATATGGTATACAAAAACATATGGTATATAGTGCTATAGCAATACTAAAAATTATAGCCTAGAAATTCAAAACCCTAACATGTAACATTATAGAGAGGAAAAATGTTAGTATATAGGAAATACTATACATAATATATATACATAATAAATATATATACTATATATACACTATAATATATGACATATATACTAGTACTGCTAAATACTGTACTATATAGTGCTAGTACGTGGCTATAGTATTACTTAGCATATATGTTACATACTAGTACTGCAGTATATAGTACTTAGAGAATACTAACATTATAAGCGTAAATGTTAGTACTACTATATAATATATATAGTTTTCTATACTATTATTATGTACTACTAATATATAGGAGATACTTCTTTATTATTACTAGTATTTTTATATCTATAATGTTACATATTAGGGTTTGGGGCTCTTTTTATAGTTCTTAGTATTGCTATGGCTTCCCCTTTCCTACTTATATATCTGGAAATTTTACATACTAAAAATTACATATACTATTTTTATACACTATAATTTCTAGCACTATAATACCTAACACTATAATCTCTAGCACTATATATACTAAGCCCTATAATATTTGTATAATATTTGTATGGTAATATGTACTATATACTGTAGTACTATATATTGTAGTACTTATACTATATATCATTATGTACTATATGTTATTATATACTATTACAGTACTATTATGTACTCTTAGTATTAGTATAGTATATATATAGTATATATTATACCTCTCTATAGTGTTACATGTTAGGGTTTTGAATTCTGGGGGGTATAGTTTTTAGTATTGCTATCGTTACCTCCCCTCTCCTACTTATATACCATATATTTTTACATACTAAAAAATTAGTATGGTAACTATATATATAGTTATTTTTATAGTGATATACTATATATAGGTATTTTATATAGTGATATACTATATAGTATATAACATATAGGCATATAGTATTATATAACATATATGGTATATATACTCTATATTTTGTATAGTATTCCAAATCTCAAAATTTTCAAGATTTTCAGGATTTTGACATTTTTACATACTAAATATGACATATTTACTATGGAGATTTGAGGTCCCCCCTTTAGGTGGTAGCTACCTTTACAAATATCAAGATTTTCAAGATTTTTATAGTTTTTGAGATCTCTACCATACAAATACCTACAAAATTTTAGAAATTTCTATATTTTACATACTAAATATATACTATATATAAAAATATACTATATATATATTAGTACTGCTAAATACTGTACTAAAAAGTCCTAGTACGGTACTTGTATAACATACTGTGGTATTATATATTAGTACTGCAGTTTTTAGTACCTATACACTATAAAATATTTATATAGCAAATATGTACCATAGTATTACCTATATAATATGTAATACTATACATAGTAATATAGTATGTAAAATATATACTATATATAAGAAATACTACTAACACTTAGTATGTCTCGAACACACATCTACAGTTCCGTATACTGTTATTCTACCTCTTAAACTATAAGTGTTATATACTATATAATATATAATATTTATAAGCTAGTATAGTAATAATATTAGTACTGCCAAATACTGTACTATACAGCGCTAGTACGTTACTATAGTGTTACTTAGCATATATATTACATATTAGTACTGCTGTGTATAGTACTTATACACTATAATATCCTATACCATATTTTGTATACCATATTATATATAGTATATTTTGTATATGTATTTTATATATTATATTTGTAGTATGTAATTTTGTATGTAGAACTCTTAAAATCTTAACATTTTGTATGTAGAAATCTTGAAAATCTTAAAAATCTCCAAAATCTTGAAAGTTGTAAAGGGGGGGGCCTTTACACCCCTAAATACCATACTAAATATCACACTTTTTGTATGTGAAAATGCCAAAAATCTCCAAAATCTTGAAAATTATCAAAATTTTGACATCTGGAATACTATACATAATATTACCATATATTATAACATATTATGTACTATAAATATTAGTACTTACTTCCTAGTACCTAATACCTAGTATAGTACTAAAATATCATATATAGTATATATTAGTACAAGAGCGGCCCGGCGTAGCCGGGACCGCGGGCTAAATACTGTACTATACTTTGCTAGTACATTACTATAGTATTTCTTACTATATATGTTACTACCCCTCCGGGGTGATTAGTACTGCTATGTATAGTACCTATAGCTATATATAATTTCTATACCATATTTGTATGTAGATATCTATAATATTATATATTATATATACCATATATTATCGTTACTAGTATCTTATATAGTGTATAAGAAATATATACTATATATTACTACTATATATTATTACTGTCTTTAAGAGGTCTCGAACCCCTATCTCTACGTCTTCAGCATAGTGCTTTAGCCTTATAAGCTATAAAGACTACTATACTATATAGTATATCTCGGCGCCGCAGGACCTGCGGCTGGCGTCGCCTCCGGCCGTATATAATATATACATATTTTGTATGTAAAATCTTGAAAATCTTAAAAATCTCCAAAATCTGGAAAATCGTAAAGGTAGCTACCTTTACAACCCCAAAACACCATACAAAAATGTCACTTTTTACTATGGCAAAATGTCGAAATCCTGAAAATCTCCAAAATTTTGAGATTTCGGATACCATACTATAATATGTACTATCTCTCATAATAACTACTATATTATACTATACTATATATATTATCATAGTAACTACTATATTATACATACTACCATAGTTACTACTATCATCATTATTACTACTATATATTACTATACTATATAGATATTTTATAGTATATAGTAACTAGTAACTACTAACTACTAACTATTATAGTATATATTTTATAGTGTAAAACTTATAGTATAGAACTTTATAGTGTAGAATTTTATAGTGTATATATATATTATTATAGTATTTTATAGTATATATTTTGTATACTATACTATATTACTACTATATTACTATTATATATTACTATACTATATATTACTATACTATACTATACTATATTACTACTATACTTTTTAGTACTCTTTTTCTCCTTATAATATATACTATATTTTTAGTATATATATATTATATATGTGTATAGTAACTACTAATAATATTTCCCGCAGCAGATTCATCTACCACAACTATATTTCAACTTCTCAACTATGAGATACACATACTAATATATATACTATACTAGTATCTATAAATAGTATACCATAGTAATATTTACTATGTATATATATATATGTATATTTTACCATATATATATAGTATGTATATATATTTTATATGTGACATCCTATAGCCAAATGATGAGTGATTAGTACGCCTAGAAAAATTCTTCACGGTATAATACTAGTATACCATTACTGACAATTTCTACTGCATATTACCGGGTTACAGGTAATAATACGGTATTATACACTATAAATATTATATAGTGATAGATAATACCCTTTATAATACTAGGCTATATTACTATGTACTATATTTTTGTATGATATTCTTGTTATACGTATATAGCCCATACTATGTAGGCCATGAAGACTTGTCTTTCCCTACATATATGCTATAGTATATATACTATAGTAATAATATTTTTATATAGTATACATATATAGTATACCATATTACAATATTATGTAGATTTCGTACATTACCATACTAAAATGTATACCTTACGGCATGAACTGCTAGACAGCTATGTAGCACTTGTAAATACTATAGTATATATATTTTATAGTATAATATAGTATATAAATATTATATAGTAATATTTACTAATATATACGTAGTAATATTTACTAACATTTTATAGTAGTAATATTTACTTGCATATATACATAGCATATTTACTATTATAAAATATAGCTATAAAATACTATAATATTATAGTATACAATATATTACTATGTAATATCTGTAGTATAATACATATATATTATATAGATATAATATTACTATGTAAAAATAGTATATAAATTTTATAGTATACTATATTATATACTACATATTACTATGCAATATATGCTATATGTATATACATATATTTATAGTACTAATATATTACTATGTAAAATATTACTATATAGTATATAATATTATAATACCTATATTACTATGTAAAATATAGTATACATATATATACCATAGTAAATATGCAAAGTATGGTAATGTTAGCGCGTATTATCATATTAAATTACATATACCACTGTTAGTAATCTAGACCGCCTATTGTTTTCAGTTTCTATATGTAATAGTACTCCTAAGGTGGTATGCTTACCGTTTTCACTATATATTATAAAATACTATATAAAAATATATATGTTATAATATTAGCATACATAGTTTACGTCTACAACTATATGGCTGACAACCCCATTTCGCTACTGTAAATTTCGTACCTAAATGTCAGTACTATATATGGTAGCTACTTTCATATACTGGTATTCTAGTATGTATATACAGATATAACACTTTCTCATACTCTTACACTACCATATTATATAGTACTCTAGAATATATACTATACCATACTGCGTACCCTTAAAACCGTAAATGTATAATACTAGCCCTATATGTATAACCGCAACTGCTGGCACATAATTTTGTTAGGACTTTCATACATAATACTCATTATGTACTATGTAATATAGGCTATATACTATATGTACTATAATACCTATAACATATATACTATATACTATATTGCTATAGTATAGAATATTACCATATATACTATACTATATTATTATGTATATAATATTGCTATATATACTATACTATATTGCTATAGTATAATATTATTAGCTATATAATACTATAAAAAGTATAGTATATACTATATGTAAGTGTTACTATGTATTATAGTAGTACCGCCTTTCTAGATTACGTGTTCGGGCTCTCACCTATTGACAACTATTCTCTACTGCTGTACCTAAGAGGTAGTAATCTTTATCTCTATATTACCGTGGGAAATATACCTTCCAGAATTTCCTAAGCATATTATAGGCTTGGTATCTCTCATAGTATACCAACTACCTAATACTACATATATCTACACTACCACCGTATATACATATATATATACATATATACTTTATACATACTATAATATATAGTAATATTACTATGTACTATATATTACATACTTATCACTATAATTTTTATAGTATACAGTAGTTATTAGATATCCTATACTCACGTTTTCACAACATATTACCATATATATACACATATACTACTATATATCATATATTATATATATTACTATGTATATATGGTATAGTACTGTTAGCATGTATCATATATCTAGATAGTAATAATACAGAGCCAACATCAAACTCACATACTAAATATATACACTATAGAGAATATTCTCTACTTATATATTATAACATTTTTTACGTACTAAAAAGTATAGTAGTAATATAGTATAGTATAGTATAGTAATATATAGTATAGTAATATATAATAGTAATATAGTAGTAATATAGTATAGTATACAAAATATATACTATAAAATACTATAATAATATATATATACACTATAAAATTCTACACTATAAAGTTCTATACTATAAGTTTTACACTATAAAATATATACTATAATAGTTAGTAGTTAGTAGTTACTAGTTACTATATACTATAAAATATCTATATAGTATAGTAATATATAGTAGTAATAATGATGATAGTAGTAACTATGGTAGTATGTATAATATAGTAGTTACTATGATAATATATATAGTATAGTATAATATAGTAGTTATTATGAGAGATAGTACATATTATAGTATGGTATCCGAAATCTCAAAATTTTGGAGATTTTCAGGATTTCGACATTTTGCCATAGTAAAAAGTGACATTTTTGTATGGTGTTTTGGGGTTGTAAAGGTAGCTACCTTTACGATTTTCCAGATTTTGGAGATTTTTAAGATTTTCAAGATTTTACATACAAAATATGTATATATTATATACGGCCGGAGGCGACGCCAGCCGCAGGTCCTGCGGCGCCGAGATATACTATATAGTATAGTAGTCTTTATAGCTTATAAGGCTAAAGCACTATGCTGAAGACGTAGAGATAGGGGTTCGAGACCTCTTAAAGACAGTAATAATATATAGTAGTAATATATAGTATATATTTCTTATACACTATATAAGATACTAGTAACGATAATATATGGTATATATAATATATAATATTATAGATATCTACATACAAATATGGTATAGAAATTATATATAGCTATAGGTACTATACATAGCAGTACTAATCACCCCGGAGGGGTAGTAACATATATAGTAAGAAATACTATAGTAATGTACTAGCAAAGTATAGTACAGTATTTAGCCCGCGGTCCCGGCTACGCCGGGCCGCTCTTGTACTAATATATACTATATATGATATTTTAGTACTATACTAGGTATTAGGTACTAGGAAGTAAGTACTAATATTTATAGTACATAATATGTTATAATATATGGTAATATTATGTATAGTATTCCAGATGTCAAAATTTTGATAATTTTCAAGATTTTGGAGATTTTTGGCATTTTCACATACAAAAAGTGTGATATTTAGTATGGTATTTAGGGGTGTAAAGGCCCCCCCCTTTACAACTTTCAAGATTTTGGAGATTTTTAAGATTTTCAAGATTTCTACATACAAAATGTTAAGATTTTAAGAGTTCTACATACAAAATTACATACTACAAATATAATATATAAAATACATATACAAAATATACTATATATAATATGGTATACAAAATATGGTATAGGATATTATAGTGTATAAGTACTATACACAGCAGTACTAATATGTAATATATATGCTAAGTAACACTATAGTAACGTACTAGCGCTGTATAGTACAGTATTTGGCAGTACTAATATTATTACTATACTAGCTTATAAATATTATATATTATATAGTATATAACACTTATAGTTTAAGAGGTAGAATAACAGTATACGGAACTGTAGATGTGTGTTCGAGACATACTAAGTGTTAGTAGTATTTCTTATATATAGTATATATTTTACATACTATATTACTATGTATAGTATTACATATTATATAGGTAATACTATGGTACATATTTGCTATATAAATATTTTATAGTGTATAGGTACTAAAAACTGCAGTACTAATATATAATACCACAGTATGTTATACAAGTACCGTACTAGGACTTTTTAGTACAGTATTTAGCAGTACTAATATATATATAGTATATTTTTATATATAGTATATATTTAGTATGTAAAATATAGAAATTTCTAAAATTTTGTAGGTATTTGTATGGTAGAGATCTCAAAAACTATAAAAATCTTGAAAATCTTGATATTTGTAAAGGTAGCTACCACCTAAAGGGGGGACCTCAAATCTCCATAGTAAATATGTCATATTTAGTATGTAAAAATGTCAAAATCCTGAAAATCTTGAAAATTTTGAGATTTGGAATACTATACAAAATATAGAGTATATATACCATATATGTTATATAATACTATATGCCTATATGTTATATACTATATAGTATATCACTATATAAAATACCTATATATAGTATATCACTATAAAAATAACTATATATATAGTTACCATACTAATTTTTTAGTATGTAAAAATATATGGTATATAAGTAGGAGAGGGGAGGTAACGATAGCAATACTAAAAACTATACCCCCCAGAATTCAAAACCCTAACATGTAACACTATAGAGAGGTATAATATATACTATATATATACTATACTAATACTAAGAGTACATAATAGTACTGTAATAGTATATAATAACATATAGTACATAATGATATATAGTATAAGTACTACAATATATAGTACTACAGTATATAGTACATATTACCATACAAATATTATACAAATATTATAGGGCTTAGTATATATAGTGCTAGAGATTATAGTGTTAGGTATTATAGTGCTAGAAATTATAGTGTATAAAAATAGTATATGTAATTTTTAGTATGTAAAATTTCCAGATATATAAGTAGGAAAGGGGAAGCCATAGCAATACTAAGAACTATAAAAAGAGCCCCAAACCCTAATATGTAACATTATAGATATAAAAATACTAGTAATAATAAAGAAGTATCTCCTATATATTAGTAGTACATAATAATAGTATAGAAAACTATATATATTATATAGTAGTACTAACATTTACGCTTATAATGTTAGTATTCTCTAAGTACTATATACTGCAGTACTAGTATGTAACATATATGCTAAGTAATACTATAGCCACGTACTAGCACTATATAGTACAGTATTTAGCAGTACTAGTATATATGTCATATATTATAGTGTATATATAGTATATATATTTATTATGTATATATATTATGTATAGTATTTCCTATATACTAACATTTTTCCTCTCTATAATGTTACATGTTAGGGTTTTGAATTTCTAGGCTATAATTTTTAGTATTGCTATAGCACTATATACCATATGTTTTTGTATACCATATTTTTAGATACTATATATTATATCTCGGGGGCCGCCGGTACGGGGGCAGGCCGTATTATTATTACTATCTAAAATACTATATATAAAATAAGTATTATAGTGTATAGGTACTACAAACAGCAGTACTAGTATATAATATGTATATATGTATACCTTTACAAGTACTAGCACTTTGTAGTACAGTGTTTGGCAGTACTAGTATAAAATTTTATATATTATAAAATATTAGTATCTAGAACCCCCCCCTAGTATATAAATATTATACTATATACTATCCTCCCCCCCCTTATAAAGGGGGGTAGCTATATACGCTATATATTTTTTTTTTTTTTTTTTTATACTTTTTTTACCACTATAAAATTTATAACTATAAAATTTACTACTATATAATATATTATAGGTATACTTTTTACGGCCCGGCAACGCCTGCCGCCAGTTTTGGCGGCGCCGAGATAGTATATAGTATATAATACATAATATATGGTACATATTCTCTATATAGTGTATATATTATACTTTTTATAGTGTTACTAGTTATAATTTTGTAGCTCTAGACTATAGTTCTTACTATTGCTATATATACTATATACCATATATGTTATATACCTATATTTTGCAAACTATATATATTTTGTATACTAATATCTAGAATACTATGTAAAAATATGTATTATGGTGTGTAGGTACTACAAACAGCAGTACTAGTATGTAACATATACTAAGATATACTATTATAGCGTACTAGCGCTTTGTAGTACAGTGTTTAGCAGTACTAGTATAAAATTTATATACTATATATATACTATACTGTTATACTATATAGTATTTCTTATATACATAATATTTCTTATAGTATAGTGTTACTGCCCTAAAGGGCGGTTAGGGTTTTGGATTCTGTAGTATAGTTTTTACTATTGCTATGGTACCCTCTCCCTACTTATATTACACATATTTTTATATACATATTTCTTATATACATAATATTATACACTATATAATGTATAGCTATAATAACATATATTATAGGTGGTAATATCACATATTAAATAGTAGTATGTATATAGTGCTAGTATGTACTAGAGGCTATAGTACCAATATGTATATATATTGCTAGTATGTACTATAGTATACTATAATATATGGTAAGTATTTTGTATGTATAATATATATAGTATATAGTATTTATAGCTAAGAGTACTGTAGTATATTATGTAGTAATATTATACACTATATAATAGTATACTATATTAGTATGTGTTACGAAATCTTAAAATTTTGGAGATTTTCAGGATTTCGACATTTCTACATAGTAATTATGACATATTTACTATGGGGTTTTGAGGTCCCCCCTTTAGGTGGTAGCTACCTTTACAATTTTCCAGATTTTTGAGATTTTCAAGATTTTCAGAATTCTACATACAAAATGTGTAACATTTTAAGAATTCTACATACAAAACTTATATACTAATAATATATGTAGCTGTAGGTACTATACACTGCAGTACTAATATGTAAAATTGTACTAAGAAATACTATAGCAACGTACAGTAGTGTATAGTACAGTATTTGCAGTACTAATATTTAGTATAACATATTATAAAATATTATATACTATATATGGTACACTATATACTTAAGAATTTTTTATCATATATTTATGTACTATACTATACACTATATATTATTGTATATTATATATATACTATGTTATATATGTATTATTATTATGTATAGTATTTCTTGTACGTATTTAGTATTCTGTAGTATAGTTTTTACTATTGCTATAGGTATCATATATAGTATATATGGCTATAGTATATATATGTATAATATGCTATATTATCTATAACCCCCCCTAGTATACTATAAAGTAATATGTACTATACACTCCCCCCTTATAAAGGGGGGCACCATATACCATTTCTTACACTATAAATTTTTACTATATATTATTATTACTACTATTTTATAACACTATATATTTTATATGCTATATACTATATTTCTTAGTATTATATATAGTATTCCTATACTATAGTATTTCTTATAGTATAGTGTTACTGCCCTAAAGGGCGGTTAGGGTTTTGGGTTCTGGAGTATAGTTATTACTATGGCTTAGGCTTCCCCTTTCCTACTTATATATCTGGAAATTTTACACTATAAAATATGTACCATATATTATGTATAGTATATACACTATAAATATGTACTATATATTATGATTACCATACTAAATAGTAGTGTATTATATATGGCTATAGGTACTAGATACTACAGTACTAATATGTTATACCATATAGTATTACACTTTACAACGTACAGTACTATCTAGTACAGTGTTTACAGTACTAATATGTATATGTTATATATTACTATATATAATATAGGTATTATGCCCTATATATACTTTATAATATTTGTATAGTAACTATAGCTAGTAGGTACTCGCCCTCTGGGCAATGTTATATAATACTAATATATGTTACCATATGTTATGTGTACCATATATACTATATATTTTTATATACTATGTTATTAGTATGTATACTATTTTTAGTATATATTCTTTATCACTATATATAGTGTTACATATTTACTAGTATTATTATTATGGTATAGTATTACATATTAGGATTTGGAATTCTGAGGTATAGTTTTTACTATTGCTATAGGTACCCCTTCTCTACTTATATATCACAAATTTTTATATATATAAATATTTTGTAGTACTAAATATTAGGCAGTATTATATATGTACTATAGCCTGTATGTACTACAAACAGCAGTACTAGTATATAACGTATATATACGTATACCTTTGCAAGTACTAGCACTTTGTAGTACAGTGTTTGGCAGTACTAGTATAAAATTTATATAGTGTATATAACATATATATTACTATACAAAATTTATATGGTATATATGACTATATAGTTACTATATATTATAGTACTAATATTAGGATATTTATATGTTACTATACCTAAGAATATTATATGTATAATATGCTATATTATCTATAACCCCCCCTAGTATACTATAAAGTAATATGTACTATACACTCCCCCCTTATAAAGGGGGGCACCATATACCATTTCTTACACTATAAATTTTTACTATATAATATTATTACTACTATTTTATAACACTATATATTTATATACACTATATTTCTTACTACTATATAATATTCCTTATATATTAGTATTTCTTATAGTATTGTGGTACTGCCCTAAAGGGCGGTTAGGGTTTGGATTCTGGAGTATAGTTTTTACTATTGCTAGGGTTCCCCCTTCTTTACTTATATATCAAGAATTTTACACTATAAAATATGTACCATATATTATGTATAATATATACCACTATATAACAAGTATCATATACTATGTAATATATATACTATAGGTATACTTTATAGTAGTGCTAGTAAGACCTCCTAATAGTAAGTACTATGTTATATATAATATTACTATATATTACTATCATATTTTTACTACTATATATTATTATGTACTATAGTACTATAATATATCTTATAGTATAGTGTTACTGCCCTAAAGGGCGGTTAGGCTTTGGAGTTCTGGGGTATAGTTTTTACTATTGCTATAGCTTATCCCTCCTTACTTATATATCAAGATTTTACATACTAGAAAATTACTATGGCTTATGGCCCCCCAAGCCAGCATAGCTGGGCGGTGGCTATGTATGTTTCTTAGTATTATACCATAGTACAATATTACCATATAAAATTTGTATACTATATTATATACTATATATGGCTATAGGTACTAGATACTACAGTACTAATATACTATATTACACTATATTACATAGCTATTATTATAGTAGTAATAATAGTATATATATTTACCGTACAGGTACTATCTAGTACACCGTTTACAGTACTAATATGTATATTACACTATATAAATTTATAAGTACTATATGATATCACATACGGCCCCTGGGGACGCCTGCCGCCTGTACGGCGGCGCCGGGAAATATAGCTATAGTATTTTACGGTATAAAGTTTTTCCTAGTATTTTTATACCATAATATTTAGTATGGTATTCCAAATCCCAAAATTTTGATAATTTTCAAGATTTCGACATTTTTACATACTAAATATGTCATATTTACTATGGGGATTTAGGGGTGTAAAGGTAGGGGCCTTTACAAATATCAAGATTTTCAAGATTTTTAACATTTTTGACATCTCCCACATAGTAATTCCTGAAAATTTTTAAGATTTCTAGAATTCTACATACAAAATATAGATATTCCTTAGCATATATATACTATATAAAAATAGTACTAAGAATATATACTATGTATATGTATAATATGGTAACATATATATACATAGTACTTACTATAGGAAAAATGGTATACCATATTTTAATAGTAAAAATTATGTAGCATATATATACTATATATAATATTTCTTATACATATAATATTTCTTATAGTATTGTGGTACTGCCCTAAAGGGCGGTTAGGGTTTGGAGCTCTAGCTATAGTTTTTACTATTGCTATAGATATCCCCTATATACTTGTAATGTAAAAAGGTATATATAAGTAATATAGTAAATATATATATATCTATACCTTACTAGTAGGTAATATACTAGTAACATATATCATATACAAATATTGTATAGTATATTATTATGCATAATATACCATAGTAATAATAGTAACATATATAGTATCTTAGTATAGTACATATATTTATATAGTATATATATATTATGTAAAATATTGCTATATAAGTAACATATATATTATTATAAGTACTATATTATAACATAGTATATAAGTAACATATATTACTATATTATAAGTATATACTATATCTTACATATTAACCCGGGGGAGATACGTTCTTAGAAAACTATTATATACTTTAAAAATAGTATACCTTTTTATAGGTATATCTATACCGCACCCCTACGGGGTACGGATTGGTGGCGCTAGAGCTTAAATACCTATTATAATATTGAAATTTCTAGATACTCTCGGCGCCGGTACCTGCGGCTGGCGTTGCCTCGGCCGTATATAACATGTATATATATACTACTTTTTTATGTGGTATATAGGTATGTACCATATTTAATATGTATATATTGTTAGTATAGTATAGTATAGTATAGTATAGTATAGTATAGTATATGAAGTTTTTGTATGGTAAAATGTCAAAAATGCCAAAAATCTTGAAAATCTTGATATTTGTAAAGGTACCTACCTTTGCACCCTGAAATCTACATACTAAATATGTCATATTTACTATGGCAAAATGTCGAAATCTTGAAAATCTCTAAAATTTTGGGATTTGGAAACCTATATTTATACGTATATTTATACTATATATATACCATATATAATACTAGTAACTATAGGCTATAGTTATACAATATTTACTATGTAATATATATTACTATGTACTATATACTATATATGATAGTAACACTATATACTATGAAATACTATGTACTATGTAACACTATGTACTATGTAACACTATGTACTATATAACATTACTAGTAGTAGTACTACTATGTACTATGGTACTCGTCCGTAAGGCAGTAACACTATGTACTATGTAATACTATATACTATGTAACACTATATACTATGTAACACTATGTACTATGTAACATTACTACTAGTGTTAGTACTAGTACTATATATAACTATGTACTATATTGTATATGGTATATGATATATGGTATATGTATAATATATAGTATATCTAGAAATCTTGACATTTTGTATGTAGAGATATCAGAAATCTTAAAAATCTCCAAAATCTGGAAAATTGTAAAGGTAGGGGCCTTTACGACCTCAAAACCCCATAGTAAATATGTGATATTTAGTATGTAAAAATGTCGAAATCCTGAAAATCTTGATATTTTTGGCATTTCGTAACACATACTAAATATGTACTATATTTCATAGTACTTACTATTACTAACTACTACTAACTACTAGTAACTACTAGTAACTATTACCATATACCATGTATAGTATGTAACATTTCTTAGTACTACTATGTAACTACCCCTCTGGGGTGGTATAACATAGTAACATTCCTTAGTATAACTACTACTATCATGTACCATATATAATATAGTAATATTTCTTATTATTATCACTATTATAGTAGTATATAGTATATATGTAGCATATAGTATTTCTATATATTATGCGTACCATAGTAATATAGCATTACTAGGTATTACTCACCCCGGAGGGGTAGTAACATGTGTACTATAGTAATATTTCTTAATATATTACATAATATATAGTGTATATTATTATAGTAGTACTTAGTATTATCATATACCATATGTACCTGCCCTCTAAGGCGGTAATATTTCTTAAGATATTACATAGTATATAGTGTATATAGTATGTTATAATATGTTATAATATATATAGTATGTTATAGTATATAGTATGTTATAATATAATATGTTATCGTATATAGTACCATATATTTTTATTATATATATATATATTTTTTATATATGTATATTTTTATATATACTTTCATAACCTTACTACCATGTCACTAC